CAGAGAACAAGAAAAAGGAAGTGTCATACCCCAATTTGAAGTGGGTCTAAAAAAAGGTATTCCGTGTGATTTCAATAATAGGATCTATGAATATACCCAATAGGGTTGATGTTAGCGCACAAATGATCATAACTATTTCAAGAGAATTTTTCGAAATCAAAACTGATGGATAAACTAATGAATTCTGTCTAAAAATGATGGGTGTATTGTTGTTCTCACTCTTCTCGGTGAACATTGATTTAATTATTTTTAGATAGTAATAAATGGAAATAACACTTGTGACGAGCGCCACCAGAACTAAGGGGTATGAACCAGCTTTCCATCCATGCCAAAAAAGATGGAGTTTCCCAAAAAAACCAGATAGTGGAGGCATACCCCCTAGAGATAATGAACGTAAAATCGAAGAAAATGTTAGAACAGGATCCTTCATGTATAATCCCACATAATCCCTTATATTATCAGTTCCGGTTCGTAAACCAAATAAGGTAATACAAGCAAAAGCTCCCAAATTCATGAGTATATAGATAAACGTATAAGTGATCATACTCGCGTAACCGTTCTCCGAGTCTGCAGAAAGTATCCCAATCATGATATATCCAATTTGACTTATAGAAGGATAAGCTAGCATACGTTTTACGCTTCTCTGAGTAACGGCAATTAAATTTCCCAATATCATGCTAAAAGTAGCTAATAATCCCACTGCACCATGCCACTCATTGGATAAGTCTGGGAAAATTAGACCAAAAAGTCGTGTAAATGAAACTAGAGCTGCTACTTTGGAGGTAACGGAAAAAAGAGCAACGACTGGTGTAGGGGAGTCAGAGTCGAAAAGAAGATTTTCGATCTTTCCGCTCATTCAGAACCGTGCGTGAAATTTTCACCTCACACGGCTCCTGGTTCGAAGGGGAGTCATAACTGTGCTCCCAGAACCTTCCTCGTGTATGTTTCAAATCCATTAAAAAAAAAATTTATAATCACTCGATGCAAAGAATAATTATTAACTTCTCGAGGAATCCCTCATCATTTGTTTTTATCTCCCGCCAAGAGTTTTGTCGCAGATTTTTTCTTGATTGTTTTTCCCCCCTTTTTCAAAAGAATTCTTTTGAAAACTATTGATAGGCATGTGCAAGAAATGGGAGAGACAAATTGCAACTTTCTTCGTTCCTGCCAAGCACGTAACTTTATCTCAGGGCAATTTTACAGATCAAATAATTTTCATAGAACCAAGACTATGAAGGTCCGAACCTGTGGTTTCCCGCCGCGTCAGGAGTAGCTGGGGACTAAATAAAAGATATTAAATTCTCAGTTCGAGAATCTACCCTTGATAAAAAAACCTCGCAAAAAAAAAAAAACTTTATTTGATGCAGTCAGAAGAACATGAAGTTGAACATCGACTTGCCAAAATCTGCGACCGCGCCCCGTTTTGCTTGACGATATTTGTCATTAAATCTTTTGAAATTTGCCATGAAGCAGGAGCCTGTTGTTAATAAAGCAACTAGTATTTGGGAAATTAAAAGCTGTTCCCGCATGTCGGCAGGATGCAATAAAAATGAAATTACTTGATTACTTAGTTATTTGCAACAGATACATCATTTTCCAAATCCGAACGAATCACGCTCCTTCATATACATCGGGCGTCCATTGATGAAATGGGGGTAAGGACAATTTGAATAGTGTCCCGGCCGTAATAAATGCGGTAGATATGTAAATTATGGAACGGTATTGATTAAATAAAATTCCGTCAACTGTTTCATCAAGCTGAAGCCGCCCGCCGGAAGGTGCATATAGCGAAGAAAAACCATATAGTAGGGGGGATGAACTCGCTCCACTCATCAACAAGAATTTCGTACTTGCCTCATTCGATCTCATATCTCGTTTGGTATATCCGGATAAGAAACAAGAAGATAAAGCTATAAATTCTAGAGATACATAAATAGTGACCAAATCATTTGCGCAACTGAGAACCATCCCCCCCAAACCAGCAGATAACTGAAGCAGCAGAAATTCGGCCAAAGGCATTTTTGAACAAAGTATGTAATCAACCGATGAAGAGACAGACAAGAACGAACAAATAAGTAAAAAAAATCTGAATAGGTTGCCAAATTCATTGTTGCAAGAACGTTCGGAAGCAGGAAAAGATACCCACTGCCATAATAAGATAGATGCACTGACTAACATGGCCGACGCGGAAATTTTGTAAAGAAAAATCGTTTTTTTTCTTTTACTGGACAAGTCGATTACAACTGCTGCAACTAACCCTAAAATTGGAATAATTTCTGGTAGAAGTGGTAATTTGGTAGGGGTGGCCATTAATTTTGATAAAGAAGAATTAATATCATTCGTAGTGAAAGTCGAAGTAATATTTGAATTTGGGTTACTTTTCGTTATACCCCTTCTTCGAAGGTTGAGAGAAGGGGATAAGCAATTAACAAACAAGTTAGATACTTACATATCTGCATAATCATGTAAATTCCATAAACAAAGTTATAAATATATAACTACTCAATTAATTGAGTAGCAATTTTGAAGTAAGCCAAATTCGTAGGAAGTTCCAACCTATAAATTTTTTAGAACTCCACCTCTAATACAGCAAATTCTACTAAGACAGATCGTATTGAAGTTGAACGCCAAATCCTTCGACTGCTTGACAATTCAGACTTGCTAGACATGAGAATTTGATTCAGTGTCTCTAAATTAAATTTACGTTGCAGAAGACGTATGGTACTCCTGTGTTTACCGGCCAACGTATTATCGCACGATATCTGCAATATATATCTCAATTTACGCAATCTATGCCGATTCGTCGAGGCACTGTAATATAGAGAAAAGGCTTGCCAAAGTTTTACATATCCATACATAATTTTGTCATCTGCCGAAGCAATCCAGGCTAATTTACCAGATGGACGGCCACTGACGTTGCAAAATCTTCCTTTTGCCAAAGTCTTAGTTATTATGGAATTTGAAATTCTGGGATGAAATGTCTTTCCATCCGAAATACTGATGTACAAACTGGTTACAGTTTCAATTCGAACATGTTTTAACACCAGTCGCGTAACTAGTGTGTAACCCAGGGATGAGACGCGGCTAGTGGATAATACTTTCAGCCATGGCTCATTAAAATTAAATTCGGTCCAATAATGGAAGTGATGTTTAAGGAGTGTCCGGAAGTAGTAAAGACATTTTTTCACGAAAAAGCGAGTTCCCTTAGAGGCTATAATAAATTTGTTCCTCCATCGTCCGTAGTGAATACACGAACTTTGGGTGAAGTAGAAATGAGCGTTAAGTTTGTCTAATTCAAATCCATATGTAGAAATATGTTTCTCTTTACGAAAAATATTACAATTATCGATAGATGAAAAATAATTGATTCGTGATTTACATACCTGCTCCCAGGAAATCAGGATAAGTAAATCGATTTCTAAAATGTAGAAATTTTGAATTGGGGTGTCAACACTTCCTCCTTGTCTCCCTTCAGTGGAATTACTAGTTTTCTCATGGAAAATATTGCCTCTATGAAAAACTCCCCTTAGCAAATGCAGAAATGAAACATCTTTAATTTGTCGTCGAAATAATCGGATTGGAGTTTCTAAATGAAGATTTTGTGGCAAGTCCATTTCTAAAATATGATGAGATTTCGGAAATCTATCTTCCAAAAATAAAAATATTGAATGAATGGACTGCGACATCTTTGACCTACTAATTTTAGTATCCCCGATTCGGGGGAAAAGAGCTATGCCTAAGATGAGACGTATCATTTCCAGAAGTGGGTATAAATACAAATCTACGTCTAATCTGTTGGTTTAGTTTCGAACAAATACTAAATTGACCGTTTCCAAATGATTAGAATCAGGGTCACGCACGGTATTAATTAAACGTTTGACCGCCACTGTACTCCATGCTCGAAAAACAAACTCGGCGTCTGCCCTATGTAATCGGCGTTTGCCACCTGTCAAATAAAAATTTTCTTCAGACGAGATAAGAAATGGATGTAAAAAACAATCTTTGCTAATATTAAACTCCCTGTTTCTTTGTGACACACCAGATTTGGCAGGAGATCCGTAATTAATTTTCGTTGCGATAACTCCCAAGCAATTATACAGCAAATTCTCTACTCTAATTCCAATATTTTATCAACTCTGTATATATAAAAGTCAGTTGCAGGCAAAATTTCTTTGGATAGGATTTTGGTAGTATCCTCTTTTCCAAAATTGAAATCGATATTTCCCAAAATGGAAAGGTAATTTAGTAAGTATTTTTTGATACGGGACGTACTTACTAATCTGGCTGCCGCTAGCGATCTATTCATGGAAATGAGATCTTGGAAGAAGTCTTTTTTGACTTTTTGACAAGTTGTCAAATTGCCAACAAAACAAGTGAACTCCTTCCCGGAAATAAACGTAGTTATAGATACCAATCATTAAATATGGGCATATCCGCAAAAATGCAAATCCAATTTGATTGAGTTCCGAAAAATCAGAAGAAAATAAAATTCTGTTTCAAAATTAATTTTGACATTCACTGGAATTCATTATTGTTAATTCCCATTTGTGCCTCCCCCCTTCCACCTTTTTATTGCATCCCCAAAAATATTCCCAACATTGCTTCGACGTAAATAGGTTCCGATAAAAAACCAATAGTCATTCCTAAACAATCTGCTTCTTAACGGAATGACGATTACGACGTAGAGGTATAGCGCAAAAAAAGAAGAGGGATAATACAAAAAGATTTGAAAATATCTACAAACTAAGCCCGTTAGATTCTCCCTAATTATCAGATCGTTTCAAATTTCAACTTCTACTTCCGAAATTTAGTCTTACTGGGTCTAAGTAATTTTTGATTTTGCCCGTCCCAAAATGTTGCGAGCAGTTTCCGTTAATTTGGCACCGCTTCAACACAAGCCATCGATAGCTAAAATATCTAGTTGGGTATCCTCCCTTCGAGGTTTGTAAAACTCAAGCTCTTCAGCGAGTTTTCCCTCTCAGGGGGATTGAGCGTCAATCGCAACTATCTTTTTGCTTTTGTCTCCTAATCCACCTGCGATTCTGGGGAGATATTTGGCATACTGTCGTTCATTAATTTTTTTTTCTTTAACACTTATATTAAAGCTTAAACCCAGGGCTTTTCACGTCGAAAGTCGGTAACAACAGAACTTATCTTCATTGACCCCTCAAGTGAAGAAACTAACCTCGTCAAAAGAGATTTCTTTCCCTAAACATGACGTATCAAGTTAATTAGGAGATAGAAGTCAATTAAAACGGGGTAATTAACTCATATCATCTTATACCAAGTAAGTATCAAAACAATTCAATTATTTTAGATTATTCTAGTATAATAAGATAAGAGCTTTTTATTATTCTTCCCCTTCAAACAGAAGGGGTGGTAGCCTGATTAGATTTTGCTGCTCAATCTCAATTTTGTATAAATAATCTTATTTTAAGATGTGTGAATGAATATGCTGGAGTAGATTTATATATCTCAAGTTTTATTAAGTAATTAGTTTTAGTAAATGTAGAAGTAAAACCGTATTGTCTATCCTTCGGAAAGAACCGGCGGTTACTGAATTTTGCAAAAGCAATTTCGGTACTCAAATCACCCGTTGCTTTCTACTACATTATCCCAAACGTCATTTTACCGTTTAAAAGCCGATAATTTTTTATTATTAAATACCTCCTAATTTGATGTTGTCAACTTGCGTTACCAACTCCTTAACACAATTTCAAGATAGAATAAAATTCAATGGACTGAAACTTATCTTAAGTAATTAGTTGACTAGTTCGTCAAACTAAGCTAGGAACTCCATCTTTCTTTAGCCGCATACATGACATCAACTGTAATTTCCAAGATATCGTTTTGTTTTGCGAAAACTTCAGTATTTCTTTTGATTTTTCCCCTAACAAAACCAGGGATTTTTGTTGATTCCGACTCAGCTTCGGGGGCCCAATAAATATCTTTTGTACCTCTCGATAGGGACTTGGTGCTTATCCCCTTGGTGTCGTGTCCTCCAAACACGTCTGATAAGTGATCTTCCATACCCAGATTGAATGAATTGTATATTAGATCTGAGATTTGATTGGTTCCCTCATAACCCAGAAAGGGCCGATAACCTAGAGGAAAATTTTGAATATGAACTGGCGAAGAAATAACTCCACACGGAATGTCAATACGTTTGCCGATATGACGCTCCATTTGAGTTCCAAATATGGCGGAGGGTTCAATACGGGCTATCGTATCCCCAACTTCAGTATGGTCTTCTGTGATTATTACCTCATCACACAAACCTTGAACCTGCTCGTTAAACCGTCCCGCGTCATACTTGCAATACGTGCCTGAGCAACTTACACGAATTCCCATTTCTCCAGCAAGTATTTTGGTAATCGAGGCAGCGTGAGTTGCATCGCCAGAAACCACTGCTTCTTTTCCAGCCAAATTTTGGCAATCGATAGACTTGGAAAACCAAGCCGCTTGAGAAACAAATTTGGTTTGATTTTCAACATATCGAGCGTAATTAAGTTTCTTTCCCAATAGTGCAGGAGCCCATGAATTTACAAGTCTCTCTACCTGCGTTATAAAATCAGCTGTATTTGAAATACCGATCGGAGTTATCGATATGTAGGGCATTCCATATTCTTTTTCCAAAAAAGTTGCTGTCATCAAGCCCATCTCCCGGTAAGGGACTATATTAAACCAAGCTCTTGGCAAATCTTTGAGATTCTTAAGAAACTCTCCTTCTGGAATTATTTGATTAACCGAAACTCCCGATTCTCCAGGTAGACGTTTCAACTCGCGGCAGTCATGTTGATTGTGAAAACCTAGGGTGAGAATTCCTATAATATTGGCTGAAGGAGCATCTGTTACAGACCGGTCGGAAATGCCTTCCCTACGGGCTCTATCTAGATAATGGCGAACTATTTGTTCCAAAGTTTTATCCGAGGCTTGAAGCTCGTTAACTCGATAGTGATTGACATCTGCAAGAATTACGTCGGACTCAGAATACAGGGAAGCTCGATCCACAAAATTTTGCAAATCCTCTTGCAATATACTAGAGGTACATGTAGGTGTCAACACGATTAAGTCGGGGCGTTATTCCTCACCTTTTCGGCTTATATTACTTACAACCTTATCTCGCGATCCACGCGCTAACACGTGGCGATCCACTACACTAGCAGTCACTGGGGTGAAATCTCTCTCCCTTTCCGGCATGGAACGCATTACGTTGAAGTGATCATCTCCCAGAGGGGCATGCATTATAGCATGTACGTTTCTAAAGGAACTAGCTACCCGTAAGGTACCGATGTGAGCGGGCCCGGCGTACATCCGATGAGCTAATTTCGTAGTTTACTTTCACCACTTCGTTGTTTCGTATCCTAAAAAAATCTATTGCTACATGTGGCTTATCGTCATAATATGAACTGGAAGATCGATCAACGGAGCTACTTTTTGTTTCCGGTACAGTACGGGGAACCGAAAATTCACACTCCTCTCCTCCTTCTTATCAACCTGGGACGGAAGGATTCGAACCTCCGAATGACGGGACCAAAACCCGCTGCCTTACCGCTTGGCCACGCCCCACAAATGATTATTGAAGCCAATATCTCACATTTTGGCTTCACTGTCAACTGCTTTTCCTCACTTCACGCTTCAACTTTGGCTTTGTTGAGGGGAATAAAAAAAATAGATTGGAATTGATAAGAATTACTGGTTTTTGTGGCAAAAAAAAAACTGATTGAAGGCCCATTCAGAATAAATTAGGTTCAACAAAAAATTGAATCTACTGAAACTTATTTCTTCAGGTGGGGAAATATATAAGAATGCATAATCCATGTATGTGAGCAAAGATATGTAGATGTCCAACAGGATACCCAATCGAGGAATAAACTAGAACCATGTCGAAAGAAAATCACTTGTTACACCACTGGAGAATAGACATGACAGCTCTGTACGACATCTATCTAGAAAATTCTCTTCACTTTGAAGACCTATTCTTCGCCAAGTTACCCGAAGCTTATGCCATTTTCGATCCAATTGTAGACGTAATGCCGGTAATTCCAGTCTTCTTCCTTCTCCTAGCTTTTGTTTGGCAAGCTGCAGTTAGTTTTCGATAAGATTTCTAAAGATCAGTTCAAGCCAGATTAAGTCGATTCCCAATACTTTTCCAGCCAGTAGCTCTAACGATCAGGGTAGCCGCTGGGACAAGAGAAAAAAAAAAAAGGGGGGGAGGGAGGATGAAAGAGATATATTTGCATCTTACATATGGAGTTGATGCATATAATAATGGTTGTAAAAAAAATGTAGATTTTGAGCGAAGAAAAGTTTCTATATCATCTTATCTATTTACCTTCAGTTGTTAGACATGGAGTTACGTCATGCTTACCCTTAAACTATTTGTCTATGCAGTAGTTATATTCTTTGTCTCCCTCTTCGTCTTCGGATTCTTATCAAATGATCCCGGACGAAACCCTGGTCGTAGAGATTGAAGCAGAATTGGTAGCTCACTTCAGTTAGATTGAAAGTGACAAAAAATGGCTACTACATCAGTTTAATCAACTGACTAATTAGGGGAGAGAGAGGGATTCGAACCCTCGGTACATAGAAATTGTACAACGGATTAGCAATCCGACACTTTAAACCTCTCGGCCATCTCTCCCAAAGGCTTGGATCTTTTCTGACTTTATCCAATCCTAACCCGAATTCAGGGTGTAAGTCTACGTAACTTATTGTTTATTCCAAAATAGCAATGGAGGGCGACAGCCTTAATTAAATATCGGAGCCAATTTTTGTATAATCTCTGAAAAAAAAAACTATAAGGATTATAAGGAGAAGTCATGAATTTGGAAATAATCACACAACTCGCCGTCCTGACGTTGGTAGTTGCATCGGGACCGTTAGTAATTGCACTACTAGCTATCCGGAAAGGTAATCTTTGAGATTGTTCCGCAATCTTGGGCTTCATTAAACATATTCATTCAACCCGTAGGAGGTCTGGAAACAAGAGGGGGGGGGGGGGGGGCTCTCTGTACCAACCAAAGCATTTGTAGAGATTTTCTCCCCGTCTTTCTTGGCAAACAATATGCAAATAATCCATATCTATCATATAATGAGATTGCATATTAGCGGGTATAGTTTAGTGGTAAAAGTGTGACTCGTCTCGCGGTGATTGAGATAGTTGAGGGATCTTTCAGACCTGATCTAGGCTTAATCAACCAAAAAAAAAACTTTATTTTGACAAAAATTAATAGAAATACGTGCTTTTCTACTAGTTCTCCGGTATTAGGGGGATATTTATCAATCACGTCATTTAGCTATTTCAGGAGCTGAAAAAAGTAGTGACGAAGCAGAATTGTCTTGGTATCCCAATACTTGGTCTAAATTTGACCCTCCGGGAGAAAAAAGAAAAAATCTATGGGTAGACATCTAAAATATCTGCTTCATCGTCACTAAACCCCAGGGAAAAAATCTGGGAAAGAAAGTTGAAAACAATCAATCCCGGTTTGTCAAGATTATTGAACACCTATTCGGTTGAGCGGTATCCGCCGTTTCAACAACTCGGTGAGAATTATTTCCCTAAGGATTTTTTGTAGAAAAAAAAAAAAAAATAAAGAACGAATTAAAGGAGAGAATTAGTAACATTGATTTTCTCTCCAAGGGATCATCTAGGAAGTTATTAAGTATATTCCGATCAGTATGCGACCGGAATGTATACGAAACCAACGTAGATGCTATGCCATGAACGGCCTCGGTTTTCTAAACTAGACGCCAAGTGATTTACCCCCCCCAGGGGGGGGTAAAGGATCAAGAGTCCTTACGCGTAGTTTAGGCAGCTCGTGCCTTTCTCAAAATTGGGGGAGTTGTGATTGCCTGAAATGACGGCGAGAGGCAGCCACCTTTGCCTTTTCACGTCGGATTCGTATGACCGAGTAGATTAGGCAAATCAAAACGAATCTTGAACCAAAATTTCTCATCCCATGAAGGAGCCGAATGGGCCGAAACGTCCAAGTTCGGTTCTGAATTAGCGGCGCCATAACCATTTGTTAGCGTCGACTATAACCTTTAGCCTTCCAAGCTACTGATGCGGGTTCGATTCCCGCTACCCGCTGTTAATTATGCCACCGCTACTTTTCCTTCTTCTATTTTACTAGTAGCAACTGTCACCCCGGTTCATCCAAACGAAACAACTGATATTCCACCCGTTAACTGTGTCGTGAACAAACAAAAGATTTTGTCTGTTCACGACTCGGCACCTTACACATGGGTGCATGAGAATGTGATTGAGAAACGAGGAAAGGAAAAAGAGCAGATGAAGGGGATACGTCCATCGTCTAGTGGATAGGACAGAGGTCTTCTAAACCTTTAGTATAGGTTCAAATCCTATTGGACGTAATTTCGTGGTAGAAGCAAGTATGATCCTCATGCAAAGGGAGAGTGATTGGTAGTATGTCGAACTGGTTCGGTTCGGTGCTGTAGGCTTAATCAATCATCTCTCTTGCAGTATAAAAAGTTCTGTTGATTCTTTAATGGCTTCCTTTAAAATTGCTTCCGCTTGTTCCGTAAACACTTTCGTGGAGCGAATAATCTCGCCAAAATTAGGTTTGCTAGTTGCTACATATTCGCGCAGCTGAACCAGGAACCGTTTTACCTGTTCGACCTCTAAAACATCTAAATATCCGTTAACTCCGGTGTAAATGGTAGCTACTTGTTCCTCCACCGCTAATGGAGCTGACTGAGATTGTTTAAGAAGCTCGCGCAAGCGTTGTCCTCTAGCTAATTGACTTTGAGTAGTTTTATCGAGATCAGAAGCAAATTGTGCAAAAGCTTCCAATTCTGCAGATTGCGCCAATTCCAATTTCAATTTACCGGCTACTTGTTTCATAGCTTTGATTTGAGCTGCAGAACCTACTCTAGATACAGATATACCCACATTAATTGCCGGTCGAATCCCAGCATTAAATAGATCTGCTGATAGAAATATTTATCCATCGGTAATAGAAATAACATTAGTAGGGATATAAGCCGAAACATCTCCTGCCTGTGTCTCAACGATGGGTAAAGCTGTCATACTGCCTTCCCCCAACTGGGAACTCAACTTAGCGGCCCTTTCCAAGAGGCGAGAATGTAGGTAAAAAACATCTCCCGGATATGCTTCTCGCCCGGGTGGTCTTCTCGATAACAGAGACATCTGTCGATAAGCCTGGGCTTGTTTGGAGAGGTCATCGTAGATAATCAGGGTATGCTGCTTGCGATACATGAAGTATTCGGCTAGAGCTGCTCCTGTGTAAGGGGCAAGATATTGCAAAGTGGCTGGAGAATTTGCAGTTTCTGAAACTACGATGGTATATTCCAGGGCGCCACGTTCCCGAAAGGTGCCGACTACTTGAGCCACAGACGAAGCCTTTTGTCCAATAGCTACGTAGACACATATGACGTTTTGACCCTTCTGATTTGGAATCGTATCTGTAGCTACTGCCGTTTTGCCAGTCTGTCTATCCCCAATAATTAACTCTCGCTGACCACGACCGATTGGAATCATCGAATCAATAGCAATCAGACCTGTTTGTAGGGGTTCATAGACGGAGCGTCTTGAAATAATCCCCGGAGCGGAAGATTCTATCGATCTGAATTCGGAAGCTGGGATTTGACCTTTTCCGTCAATAGGTTGGGCCAAAGCATTTACAACGCGGCCTAAAAACGAGTCACTGACTGGTATTTGAGCAATTTTACCTGTCGCTCGTACGGAGCCCCCTTCTTGTATGGTTAGACCATCACCCGTCAGCACAGCCCCAACATTATCAGATTCCGGATTCGAAGCAATGCCAACTGTACCGTCTCCGGATTCCACCAATTCGCCAGCCATTACTTCATCGAGCCCGTGAATACGGGCGATTCCATCTCCCACTTGAAGTACAGTACCGATATTCACAACTTTCATTTCCGGAACATACCCTTCGATTTGCTTGCGAATGATGCTGCCAATTTCGTCAGGTTGAATGTTTATTACCATTTTTGCCGAAAAGTATTACTGCGAAAAGGAGAGGTAAAAATGAAACCTTCTTAATTATGAAATGGAGACTGAGATTTGTAATTAGGTAGATTTGTTAGCCATGGCTCTGAACAACCCGATGTGGTAATCAATCATTCGCAGCTGCAATTCATTAGTTAGACGACTGTTCAAACTTTCGAAAGCCCTTTCGGATGCTAATCGAGAAACTTGCTGCCGAACCTGCTCAATTGCTCGCTGCTTCTCGAGACGAATTGAATAATTTTTACTTTCTTCTAGTTGTTTTAAGTCGTTATCAGCTGCATCGACGAGATCTCGACGTTCCCTATCCATCTGAGTAAGTCCAATAATGCGAATTTCATCCGCTTTCATTTCCGCTTGTTGCAGTCGAAGACGAGCCCTTCGAAGTTTTTCAGTTGCTTCTGTGTGACGCTCTTCCGCATCTCGAATTGTGTTTGAAATTGTCCTTTCACGATTTTCCAATAAATTAATTAATGAAAGTGGATTACAAATCTTCAATTTTTGAAGATTCACGATCTCTTCCCAAACCGAACATGGATCTTTCAATCCATTCGGCTTTCCTGCCCGTTTCTCGGGACGAGTTTAGGAAATCTAAAAGGCGATCAATCCTACACGGGCCTGCTTCCCCCTCTCCGTCTCAACTGGCAGGATTCACTCCAAATGAGTTTAGATGAAATCACTGATATTTCTTTGGGAAGGTAAAAATTGGTAGCTCTCCCAAAAATTTGAATAATTTTTTGGAAGCCGTTTTCTCTAAATAGTATTTGTCTCAGATGGGTTGTCTATTCGGCAAATTAAGCAAGATTGGAAAAGATCAACTCCGAAATCTACCTATGAAGCTTTTCTTGATAAGTGTAAAAAGGAGTCGACGCATTCCCGATACGAGCGTCATGTAACGGATTATGCATTCTCTCCCGCGGCTTGAGTTACGCGACAGGGGAAAGAAAACCCCGGATTTACCAAGACTTCAAGTCATTTTGCTTTAACCATATTGACGAAGTCCCGTGAATTAGTCGATGAAAATCAGAGTTTCACCGATTGTGCGGAATGCTCTGGTTCCTGCATAATATTTATTTACAGGTAATTCGTCGTTTTTTTTTTGCACCTCTCTATCAGTTCGCCAATTCAGGTGCAACTGGGGAAGATCAGTTCTCTTACTTAGATAGACGACTCGCACACACTCCCCTTCCGTAATAAAACAATATACCTAGTACCAGGGTTAAGTTAATTAGGTTTATCTCGAATATATTAGTATTTAGACCAATACTTCCGGCAAGGACCCAATAACTCAAGGGAGCAACGATTTCACTTATACTTCCCGTATTCCTTTCCCTCCTCGAAGGTTTTTTTATTTCGTGCAACTTCTGATCCGGCCTAAAAAGAATTGATAGATGAATTGGGGAGAGGGGGTAAGGGAGGGGGGAAACAAAAGACAATCACGGAAGAAACGGGATTCTCTCTCAGAATAATACATTTTGATAACGACTTGTGGTTTCTGGAATAGAATCTGCTGGAAAGTTTAAATTCCTTTCGGTAAGAAACAATAAAAGTAGAAGCGGTTCAGGGGATTGGCCAAATAAATTAAATAAAGAGGCAATTTTAGCCCGCCCCCCCCCTTCCAAAATAGACAGTTTAGACAGGCGGATTTGCAAATGACGGGGCTGGAGCTACAACTGATCCATAAATTGTCAAAGCTTCCATGAAAGCCAAACTCAACAATAAAGTGCCTCGTATTTTCCCTTCCGCTTCTGGTTGTCTTGCTATACCCTCGACCGCCTGACCCGCGGCAGTGCCTTGACCGACACCGGGTCCAATTGAGGCAAGACCTACAGCTAACCCGGCGGCGATGACAGAAGCGGCAGAAATCAATGGATTCGTATTAGTCTCCTCCTATTTAAACTAGGAACGTCAGTCGATTTTGCTTATTCCGTCGAGTATCAATAAAATCCAATTCAATAAAAATTTTCTGAGGACTGGAGATTTTGGAAAATTAATTCCACGTGAATCTAGTCGGGATTAGTAATGTGGTCCAGTACCCGCATAGTTAGTTGATGTCTAACTGAAAAAAAAAAAAAAGCGGTTTAGAAAGGAAAAAGAGACTTCATATCCACCTAGACACCAATAAATAATATTCTTCGATTAACATGAATCTTTCAATTGGATAGGGGTTGGATAAAAAGATTTTGTGTATTCAATATTAATATAACTTGTTAAACCGCGTCTCTCCTAACCTCATCGACAGTAAAATCTAATAACTTAACCTAATAGATCTGAGTGAGAGAAATACAAATAGTATTTATTACGCCGCCTCAGATAAAAAAACGTAAAGACGACGTAGATCTTTTTTGCTATTATCTTCCCATGCATAATCTTTGCAAAACATTTGATCCCGTCGTTGAAACTCATTACCTTTTTTTCTCCAACTCCTTTTTCTATTTCCCACTGAATACTTCAAATATTTTGGCTCAATAAATATTTTGGCTCAATCTGTGTGTAGATGGTGGATTCAATTCAATCTGTGTGTAGGCGGTGGATGTGTGTGTGTGTGTGGGAGAAAGCCGTCTCCTTTCGGGGATATTTGAGGTGACGAAAGGGAAGGGGGGGGGGGGGGGGGAAAAAAACACGGGTTTCATTTTGTAATTTTCATTTTGTAATGTAGTATCATGATACCACATAAACGGCTTCTTCTCGCTATAGTGACCAGCCGGATTGCACCCAACAAAAGGAAAAGGAATTTTCTGCAACTGAATTAGAGTTTGGTTTCATCATCCCATTAATGATGACCTTCCGTGGATTCCCCGATATAAGCTGCAGCTAAAGTGGCAGAGATTAAAGCTTGTATGGCACTTGTGAACAATCCCAAAAGCATCGTAGGTACGGGAACGATTAGGGGTACGAGGGATACGGGAACAGCTACTACCAACTCGTCAGCCAAAATGTTTCCAAACAATCGAAAACTAAGTGATAGGGGTTTGGTGGAGTCTTCCAAAATATTGATAGGTAGGAGTATCGGAGTTGGCTGTATGTATTTGCTGGAGTAGCTAAAACCCCTCTTGTGCAAACCCGCGTAGAAATGTGCTACTGATGTAAGCAAGGCTAACGCAACGGTGGTATTAATATCGTTTGTAGGTGCAGCGAGCTCTCCGTGAGGTAACTGAATGATTCGCCATGGAAGCAAAGCACCTGACCAGTTAGAAGCAAAAATAAATAAAAACATCGTTCCAATAAATGGGACCCAGGGTCGATATTCCTCTTCCCCCATCTGAGTCCTGGTTGAATCTCGAATAGATTCAAGAACATACTCAATAAAATTTTGTGTACCGGTTGGTATCGATTGCAAATTGCCGGTAGTTGCGGCGGGTAAAGCTACCAATATGGCGACAACAACCCGAGAAGTTATAAGAACTTGTGCATGAACTTGGAAATTTCCTATTTGCCAATAGAGATGTTAACCTACTTCTACACTCGACACTTGATGCAGATTCTCAATTTCATCAATTTGCAATTGCTCAATTTGCATGATACCCCCTCCCTCCCAATGAGAAGCAAAATTATCTGAATTATTTATCATTACATAAATGTTTTGAAGAGAAAGAGACAAGTTTCTTTTCCTTCAAACTCTATAATCGACTCATTTTCCCAATCATGCCCCTCGCCATTTTGATGCAAGTTGCTGAGGTAGTGCTGTAGCAGCTTTCCGGCCTGTCAAGTTAGTTTTGCGTTTGAACGACCCTCGCAAATAGCTAACACTGGTTTATCCAATATCCATCGGATCGAGGATCTAGCATCATCATTACCAGGAATTGGAACATCTACGAGATCTGGATCACAATCTGTGTCGACGATACAGATTGTGGGAATACCCGGAATACTGCATTCTTTGAGAGCAATAGATTATTCGTGTTGATCGGTAGTTGTCGCAATATCGGGTGAATCTGACATATATTGAATTCCACCTAAACATTTTCTCAATCTAAACAATTATCCCCTCAAAATCGCGGCCTCCCGTTTTGGAAGTCGGTCGAATTCCCCCGTTTCGTCCCCAGTTTGTAAATCTCGAAACCTGCGTAGACGTGTCTCCGTAGTGACCCAATTTGTTAACATACCAGCTAACCATTTTTCGTTTACATAATGACATCGAGATCTCAGTGCAGCTGATGCTATTAAATCAGTTACTTGATGCTTCGTACCCACCATCGGGAACTCCTTTCCTTCCACTGCTGCATCGAATACCGAGTCACATGCTTCAGCTAGGAGACGAGCAGTCTGAGTTAAGTCAAGAATATGAACACCCTTACGTTCCGTAAATATATAAGGATACATCTTTGGATTCCACCTTTGAGTTTGATGCCCAAAGTGAATTCCTGCCGCCATCATTCCTTCCAAGTCGATAGTCCGATTTTTCTGTTGCATCTTCCCCTCTTTTATGAAAAGAAATGTGAATTCGTCTCATTTTAACTAAATTTGGTAAATTGTTACAATCCGGTGATCTATTTCGCGGTTTAGAATGTGCAAAGAAATGGTCTGCCACTTTTTACCACATCTCAAAATGAATACGAGTGAGAGATCGATTCAATTCTTTACGAATGACTAAACTGGGATTGAAATCCCATTTTTTGTGGTGACCACCTAAATTACTTATGGTTCCCCATTTTGAGTTCTCACTATCCCCGATTGTTAAATGATATTCTTTCAGCTTATTCACCTTTAACTGAGAAGAAATTTCTGGACTACCCGTTCCGACAGGAACGACATCGCCAAGAACAACATTTTCTTTCAACCCCTTCAGCCAATCGATTCGGCCGCGAAGGGCAGCTTTAGCCAATACCCGAGTAGTTTCTTGAAAACTGGCTTCTGCCAAAAAACTAGTAGTACTAAGAGAAGCCCTCGTCATCCCCAATACTATAGGCTCGTAAAAAATTGATTTCTTCAACACGCGATTCATACGTTCCGCCTGCGACAATTCAACAAGCTCCCCGGGGAGGAATACGTTAGTTACCCCATCTTCAGAAGCTATGACCCTTGACGTCAATTGACAGATAATAATTTCTAGATGTTTGTCGCATATTCGTACCCCTTGGGACTCATAAACTTTTCGAATTTGATCAATTAGAATTAGTTGGCAATGCTCCATACTTCTTCCAGCACCTAGCAAGTGACTCCAGGGATTCCCAATTAATTTAGTAATATTTCGACACCATCTCCCAAAAAGATCTCCGATTCCTGCTGAAATAGAAGCGATGGAACGAGACTCTAGGAGTTGCTCAACCTTTGGTAGACCTTGAGTAATGTCTCCAGATTTCAACCTATCATACGGCAATGTTACTAAGGTATCTCCCTCTTCAATAATGTCCCCGGAAATCTTGTGGGGGTTTGCCCCCCGGGTTGCCAGAAAGGTTTTACCCGTTCTTACTAATGAGTAATTTTGATGAATGGCTATGACCTGTCCGGACTGGAGAAATGCGCGATCTCTATGTAGATATCGACTTTCACCGATCGGTAGTCCCAGACTAATTAACATGATTTCTCGACTAAGCACTTTTGTCGGTAAATAAATAGGTTTGTCTAATAAGCTTTTTTTGTTAAAAGAATCTATGGGGCATTTCAATAGTAATTTGCTTTCATCAATCAGATAAAGATTTCTATGTTTCGATTTATCTTTTGAATAATCAACAAAATTCTTTTTGCTAGAAAAAGCTTCCCCGCTGAGTGAGAAGTGGTTAGAAGTCAATGAAGAAGAGATAGGTTGCGAAGTCCCCACTAGACCTACCTTCTTAGCTTCCCTCTGGCCGAAATGAGAATTTGTTCTTCTCGTTTTAACCAATATTCTTTCACCATCTGGATCTGGATAATCTTTCGAACTAAATTTATATTCAGAACTCAGTGATATATTTTTTTGACTCCCGCCGATGCAGACAAAAGCATCTCTCTTTGGTTTCGACCCGTGGAAGTATCTCCCAATTTTCCCTCCGCAAGAGCCACCCCTTGAATCAGTAACTGAATTGTTACGAGACAAGTTAAATGGCGACAAGGTCAGGAATGATGCGGCTGGTTCCGAAGTCAGATGAATAATACTTTTTTGATAGTTGCCCACTGATTCACGACAACTGTTAGACGGATTCATTTGAGCATAAGATGGTTTTCCAAGAGGCGTTGATTTCTGGGAAACCCTATTGAACCTGACTCCTCTTTGTGTGGGGGGAGATACCATCGGATTTATCTGAAGAAAAGTTTTGAGCAAATGACTTATTTTCACACTGATGAGGGATAAATAATTCCTCTTTGAAGTAGGGGTTTCGTGCAAATATCTCTGCCACTCAATTATTACCCGGGTTTGAACTAATTGAATAGACATGTGGTTAATTACTTCAATTCTTTCACCATTTCGGCAACAAATAACTGAAAGGGTCTCGGCTTTTGTGCGTCTCTGCGTTTTTGGTTTGTCGAAGCGAGATTCCACTTTTGTTAGGGAATCACTAGATACGTTGTACTCGGTAACTGGTGTCATCGGGACAAAGGTTTTTCTTTTTCCACGAAATGTAAATGGTTGAAGGTAAACCGATTTTTTGACTCCAATTTCATTGGAAATCATATTGCCTCGCGACATCAATGTCTCATCTCGCTTGGATATATTAGTGCGCTTCTCCAGATTGTGAATATATCCAGGTAGAATTCTTATCATAGTAGTATCTCTTGATCTCTTTCCCATTCGAATTAATCCACCTGATTTGGCAGCAATATTGTTAGTGATTTGCGCACCTTTTTTGACAATAACATTATTTGTCACTAAAATAGATGACGGGGGTTCGCGCGTAAGATAAACCTCCTCGAGAATCGGGAAGAAATTTCCTTTTTTAACTATTCTGCACCCCGGACGAAAATTATTATTCCCCGCCCTAGCATCCAATTGTAGCCTCGTCGGCTTGACAGGTAAAATTTCTACAGTGCCATACTTTATGATCCCCGAAACGACGGTTCGATACTCTAAGTCTTCGTAGGTGGCAAAAATAGAACCCTCATCCAAAACATTGTTTAATCGAACATGGATACGTACGAAACGTAACCCGTCAAAAGTTTTTTGGCGTTGTTGCAGCAGCAGAGAAACCAACTTCTCTGGCTCGGCACGCTCCAACCCAACATTTGAAAGGATGTAGTTGGATATCGGTCGTTTCGACCAATTTGAAAAATATTTTGGATCGGTTCCAAATTCTTGAATCCCGTTTTGGAAATCTACGCAATTTTTGTCACCGGCTTTTGTCTCAAAAATCCTTTTCGAGTGACTGCATCCATTTTCGATAAGGTGGGGTTCTATGCCGACTCTATCTTGGTCTTTATGGAATAAGAAGTTCCCGTCAAATTTGGAAGGAAATCCCGAAAGAATCCATATATGGCTTGCCTCTCGCACGAGACGAGCGGTATTGCAGATGAAGTCACGGACGTGCCAAACAAATTTACTCCAGTGAATTTCCCCTCTTGAATTTGGATAAATAGGTTTTCGAATACATTCTTTGGGAGGAAACTCCTTGGCTCGGACTTCCGCGACGACTTGTTGCGACTCAACATACTGACCAGCTCGAATCATAAGCAGACTCCGGGCTGGGATGACAGAGTCATATATACCACCGGAATTCTCGATAAGGAGGGGTAGATCATTTCGGCACATCCAAGCAGGATGCCCGTGTCTCGTACGCGTCGGATGGAGTAATTTTTCGTCAGAATTAATAAGTCCATTGAATGGAATTCGTACGTACTCTGCAATATCCCCCGTAAATACCCCGCCTGTATGAAAAGTCCTTGACGTTAATTGAGTTCCCGGTTCTCCAATTGATTGACCCGCAATGATACCAACGGCTTCACCCAATTCCACTAAATCACAATGGGCAAGACTCCAACCGTAACACAACTGACAAATCCGGAAAATACTTTTGCATGTCAGGGGAGATCTCACATGTATTGCTTGCGATGACGCTACCAAGTTACTAGCCAATCCGTCACTAATATCTTGGTTACGGGTGGCAACACATCTGTCATCCCAGTAGACATGATCAGCCAATACACGTCCAACTAATCCCTGATGCGACATAGCTCCAAGAAATCCCCGTCTTCGTTCGCCAATATTCGAAGTCGAAAAAGCAATACTTCTAGCAGTTTCACAATCCCTTCTGCGTACAGCGATATGTTGAACAACTTCGACAGGTCTACGTGTTAGGTATCCGGCATCTGAGGTTCGCACGGCGGTATCTACAACCCCCTTCCGGGCACCGTAGCAAGAAATGATATATTCTGTTAGGGATAAGCCTTCGCGCAGATTTCTTCGGATGGGTAGGTCAATTACCTGACCTCGAGGATCTGACATTAGTCCCCTCATGCCAAGCAACTGGTGGACCTGAGAGATAGTCCCTCGAGCTCCAGAAAAAGACATCATGTGAACCGGATTTGAAGAATCGATCATCTTGAAACTTGGATTCATTTCTCGTTTTGAACATTCACTTGTGGCATACCAAGATTCAATCGATTGACGTAACTTTTCTATGGCATGCAGACTTCCGCAGCGGTAATGCCGCTCCGAAACATAACCTTATTTCTCCGCGTCTCGTACAAGCCAACCTCTGGTTGGTACTGCTGAAAGGTCGTCGATACCTGATGAGATAGATGCTTCTGTAGCTTGCTGAAAACCCAAGACCTTAACTTGATCCAAAATATTTGTTGTAGACGCAATTCCGAAACAAACGACTAACTTACCGATAAGTCGCTTCATCGCCATCCTATCGATTGTTTTGTTGCAGAAAGGTAATTCATTTTGATCCATCATTATGAAGACCTCAACCTCATATATATATATATGTCTCATTTTGCAATAGAATATTTAATAACCTTTATATAACTAACTTATTGATTGAATTAAACTGATTCATTTTTTTTTACCACTGACTATAAGAAAAAGCTTCGTCATTCCTCATTACTACTATTAGTATTAGACCTAGCTATTGTCGATGTACCCGGCGTAGACGAAGTGGTGTATGAAGAAGAATTTTTTAAAACACCTTGCATCGCTTCCTTTAATTGCTGATTAAATAAAATGCGACCGGCCGTTGTAAGTATATACATACTAGAGATATGTCCATACCTACATTTTCTAATTTGGCAACTTTCGTAGAAGTGAGAAGAAATTCCTGAAGATTCATATTGAGATTCGAAAGGTAATTCGCGGGTTTTCAAATTAATAATTTGCAGATTAATTTTCCATCGAAGCCATAAGAGACTGGGGGAATCCACTTGTCTCGATTCCTTGGCCCGAAGTAAGTCGCAGTAACTGCCAAAATGGAGTATTTTGGCAAAAGAAATGCCAGACTCGTCTGTAAAACCGAGATGTCTAGTTCGATAAATCCCTTGCCTACTTTCAATTGTTAGTGCATAAAGACCAAGAAGCATGTCCTGACTGGGTACAGATACAGGATCGCCCGTGGCGGGAGATAATAGATTAATATGCGGGAACATCAGAAAACGAGCTTCGATTTGAGCTTCGACAGCTAAAGGGACATGAACGGCCATTTGATCCCCGTCAAAATCTGCGTTAGACCCCCCACAAACCAATGGATGCAGACGAATAGCGCGCCCCCCTATCAAGAGGGGCTGAAACGCCTGTATGCCCAACCTGTGCAAAGTAGGCGCCCTATTCAACAGTACAGGATGGCCTTGCATAACTTCCCGAAGAACTTCCCATATTATGGGGTCCCCCCTCCTTATCATGCACTTAGCAGCTCGTAAATTACAGGCAAGGTGTTACCCAATCAAGTTGCGAATTACAAAGGCTTGGAAAAGCTCAATTGCCATTTCTCGAGGTAATCCACATTGGTGTAATGAAAGAGACGGACCCACAACAATTACAGAGCGACCCGAATAGTCGACCCGCTTGCCAAGTAAATTTTCTCGAAATCGTCCCTCCTTACCTTCAATAATTTCCGAAAATGACTTGTAGGGTCTATTATGGATGTCCCTCGTCGGTTGCCCACGTATACCACTACCGATGGGAGCATCTACAGCTTCTTGAACAAGTCGTTTTTGGCAAACAATTAATCCTTCCGGTGTAAATTCACTGCCCGAAAGGAAGTCGCTAAGAGTATTATTTCGGTAAATAATCTTTCTATAAAGTTCATTAAGATCAGAGGTAATCAATTCACCTTCATACAATTCAACGATTGGTCTCAATTCGGGCGGTAGAACTGGTATAAAATTCAAAATCATCCATTCAGGTTTCATATTCGTCCGTAAAAAATCCTTGGCTAATTTAATCCTCCTGATCAGAAGATCTTTCCTTCTTCGAATGCTTCGATCTTCCCATTCAATTCCAACTGGCTTCTGTCTTGCTGACGCCTGCCACTCTAAATATGCGCGATCCAAAAAACTTTGCGAATCTAAGCTAGCTAATCCTTCTTTGATAGCGTCTCCCCCAGTAGCAATTTCATTTTTCCGAAGCATCTCGTAATTTCGGGTGGAAAAAGAAGTAGGAAGTATGTTTCTCCAGGATCGGTCTTCGTAATTGAACAGACCCCGCAGTCTTAATAGGGCGGGCCTTTCGGACACGGGCCTAGCTAGAAAAAGATTGGGATAGGTTGGTTTACCCCCCCCCCCTAGAATCGGACAAGAGCGTTTCCCCTCATCCGGCTCAAACAACTATTACCAAATTTAGAACCTGACTAGGCTAATTAAATGTCTTCGAAGCACGGAAATAGCTGTTCAGTACTCGAGTTGCAATTTGTCTTTCTCGAATAGTCTTAATTTTTCCGTTTTAAACGGTACCGTACGGTAGAAAGTACTTTCTTCCCATCATAAACCGGAGATTTTTTCCTCGTTCCCAATTTGATCATTTCCCCCCTTTGGGTTTCCACCCCACTTCGATGGTTATCGGTTAATTTGAGAAGTATTTGCGATGATTAGCTTCTCATAACCATATTTAGAGTTTTTCCTAACGTCGAAGGAGAGGACCGAAAAGTCATGTTAGGAAGCATTTTTGTTTATTAACTGAAACAAATATTTTTTTTTCTTCGTTTTCCTCATCTCACGAAGCCTAATTTGGTGGATTTTTCTTGGAAATTAACCATGGGGAGGATTCCTCGGTTTTTACGCAATATAGTTTTTCTTTTTCCCCGAGTTGCGCGAGACTTCCTCATTTTAATATTTTGACCGAGGGACGCGTCGGTTAGAGGCCTCCAATTCCCATATGGAATGACAGATTTTATCAAATCTATGCCGATCAATATGTGAAGTCGAGTCACACATCGCAATAAACTAGGCTTTCCAATTCTTTAAGAGGTTTTGCAAGTGGATTTGCAATATAACTAGGGATTCGTTTCAGAAACCATACATGGGTTACTGGACACGCAAGTTTTACGTATCCCATTCGATATCTCCGAACTCGAGAGTCAGTAAACTCGACTCCGCAATGCTTGCAAAATCTGGAATATTCCCCCTTGACACCAAAAGATCGACAGTTTCCGCAAGCACAGACTCCACTTTTTGTAGGTCCAAATATTCTTTCGCAAAGTAATCCATCTCTCTCTGGTTTGTGAGTCTTATAATGCGACGTGTAAGGTTAATCAACTTGCCCAACAACATCTCCATTAGGTAATTTTCTTTCGGCCCAACTGCGAATCTGTTCGGGAGAAGCCAGTCCAATCCGAAGTTGTTGATAATTAGTTCGATGAATCATATTAAAGTTTCAAATTAAAGTTTCAATTAATTTTTCACGAGAGGAATTTTAATGATCTATTAAATGTTTTCAAAATCCCTTCTCAGATTTTCTTCAGGTATAAAATTGCGTTCCAAATTTAGGCCCATACGTCGTAACTCCCGAACTAGCAATCGGAAAGACTCTGGAACAGTATTAGGTTTGCGAACGGGTCTTCCAGTCGTAATTGCACTAAGCACTTTGTAACGAGCCTGAATATGATCCGATTTAGTCGTAAGCATTTCCTGCAAGGTGTAGGACACCCCAAAACCCTCCGAAGCCCAGACTTCCATTTCTCCAACTCGTTGGCCTCCCCGTCTCGATTTCCCTTTAAGAGGTTGCTGTGTAACAAGTGCGTAGGGCCCACTAGATCGTGCGTGAATTTTATCATCAACCTGATGAATAAGTTTCATTATATAGGCTTTTCCAGTTGTAATAGGTTGTCCGAAGGGCTCACCCGTTCGTCCATCGATTAGTCGACTCTTTCCGGGGTGGCTGGGTTCAAATAGCCATGGGTTATTGGTCCTTGCACCCGCCTCATGAGGTTCGGCAAATACTAGTTTTCTGGAAGCTTCCCGTTCATATCTCTCGTCGAAGGGTACTACACGGTAATGAGTTTCTGAAAACTCCCCAGCTAACCCCGGCAGGCATTCGAAGATCTGTCCCACATTCATTCGTGAAGGTACTGCTAAGGGACTTAGTATCATATCGATCGGTGTACCATCTTGCAAATAGGGCATATCTTGCCTGGGTACTATTTTTGACACAATACCTTTATTTCCATGCCTACCTGCTATCTTGTCACCGACTTGTATCTTGCGTCTTTGCAAGATATAAATATGAATTACCTCTGAATCATTTGTGGCATCGTCTTCAGGATAGACCCACCTGACATCAATAACTCGACCTCTTCCACCAATAGGTACTTTTAGACAGCTCTCTCTCGCATTAACCAGTTGTATACCAAAAATGGCTTGTAATGATCTTCCTTCTGGAACACGTGATGAGCTCGCCCCCTCCTGAGGCGTCAGTTTACCTACCGAAACGTCTCCGGCCTCCACCCAAGATCCCGATTCCACGAGCCCATCGTCGTCGAGGTGTCGAAGTAGATAATTATCCAATTGAGGTATTTGCTTGGTAACCCGCTCGGGTCCTTGATTTGTTGCACAAATTTCAACCTCATGTTTTTCAATGTGAATAGATGTAAAAATATCTTCGTAGATAAGACGTTCACTAATCAACACTGCATCTTCGAAGTTGTATCCTTCCCACGGCATATAGGCTACTAATATATTTCTACCCAGAGCTGGTTCCCCCCTGACAGTTGCTGCCCCATCTGCCACGACTTCTCCGCATCTCACCAGTTCGCCCGGGGAAACCGCGGTTTTTTGATGCATACATGTGTTATTATTGGAACGCTCGTATATTTGTAATTGACTACTTTTAGTAGGTGGAGCGGGTTCGTCGCTTCTCCCCTCATGGATAAGAAACAGTTCAATTCGATTACCATCGATATATTGGATTTTACCTTCCCATCCAGATGTAGCTACACCTCCCGAATCCAAAGCTACTTGACTTTCCAACCCAGTTCCTACAATGCATCTTTCGGGCTTAATCAACGGAACCGCTTGACGTTGCATGGTGGAACCCATCAAAGCACGATTTGCATCATTATGTTCAATAAATGGAATGAGAGAAGCTCCAACGGAAAAATGATGTAGAGGATGAATGCTTCGGAAATCAACTTGTTCCCAGAGGACGCTGAGAAATTCTTGTTGATATCGAACTGGTATAATTTCCTTTTCCGAACCTCTCCATTCGGAGAGTAGTAAATTCTCATTTGCTACTCGGTAATAATCATCTTCGGCGGGCGATAAATTGACTAAAAGCTCTTCCCCAGAGAAATTTGACATTTCGAGGTAAGGGCTACCCAAAGATCCCGAATTATTAACTTCTGCCTGAATAGCTAGCGAAGAAATCAGGCCAGCATTCATACCTTCCGATGTTTCGATTGGACAGATGCGTCCGTAATGACTAAAATGAATATCTCTAGCTTGAAAACTAGCGGTTCGACGTGTTAACCCGCCAGGACCTACAGAACTTAATCTTCGTTTATGAGCCAGCTCTGATAATGGATTTGTTTGGTCCAAAAATTGCGAGAGGGGATGTGAACCAGAAAACTCCTTGAAAGCTGCTATTACTGGCGCAGGTGTAACCAACCCTCGGGGAGTTAGTGCGCGTTTGCGCCTAACGGCTCTAGATAAATTTTATCGAATCAAATTCTCCAAACGGTTTGGAGCTAGTTTCAATTGTTCCTGAAGCAAATCTGCTACGGATCGAACACGTCGATTTTTCAAATGATCTATATCATCGAGTTTTCCCTCTCCATAGCTTACTTCTATCGAGTGATCTGCGGCTGCTAATATGTCTTGGGGTAGCAAAAAATATTCCGTTTCGGGTACATCAAGGGCTAGCTTGATATTCGGGTTTCGTCTGCCAATTCGTCCCAATTCGCATCTATGTTGAAAAAACCTCTTTTATAATTCCCTAAATATGGATTCCGAAAATGAAACATCTGCATCTGCGGCGGAGTACGGGTGTTTGTAAAGCTCTGCTATGGCATCTTCCGGTAATTCAAGAAAATCTTTCTGCTTCTTTAATATATTTGTAAAAATTTTTGGGTAACGGGAATTTTGTAGAATATCTTTTTTACCTAACCCCATAGCTACTAGTAGAATTAAAATGGATATTTTTTTTTTCTTGCTGATACGAACCCATATCCTATCTTTTCCGTCCATTTCCAACTTAAATCTCCCTCCCCGATCTGAAATTGCGGTGCTAGTATACGCGAGAATTCCTCTCTGATCCGATTCCCGATTGTAGTAAATACCGGGACTCCTCAGTATTTGACTGACTAAAACTCTAGCGATTCCGTTAATAATAAATGTCCCCCCAGAACTCATCCAAGGAATAGACCCGAGCCTTACGTCTTCCTCTTGCATTATTTGATCTTTGTCACAAATCAATTAAGCTGGTACATATGGGTCAGCAGAATATGTAATACATTGATATGCGGCATCTTTTTCTTCGACAGAAGGTTTTGCCAATTGGTACCGATTTCCAATAGATCAGAATTCTACTTCCTTATCTGTATCTTCAATTTTTGGAAAATTTGTGAGTTCCTCAAGCACTTTTTCATGAACGAAACGACTAAATCCTCCGAATTGAATTCGTGCAAGTTCTGGCAATACGGGCATATCTCCACTTCCTCCTTACAAGATGACAAATCTATACCTACCTCTGAATCTGATTTCACAGCTTACATCTTTGTATCTTTGCTTCTTCCTCTCAAGCGAGTTATTGGAATGATATAATTTGCAATTTTTTTTCTTACCTACGAAGATGCGTTTACATTTTCATATGTGGATATGTCGAGTTGCGAAGATATTATCTTTTCACAAGTTCCCGGAGGCTAATAAAAAGCCGCAGGAGATTTTATTCACATATTTCAAAAAAAAAAAATTTAGGAAGAAATCTTTTTGACAATGACAATGAGGTGGATGGGAACCTAGACAAAATTTAGATTTTACTAGATCAATTCTGTGATAGGTTTACAGCCAAGAAGGCCGGGGGAGTCTTTCAAGATTAAGGAACGGTAGACGCGTAGGAAGAGAATGGAAACAAATAAGTATCTTGTAATTATATCACATCAGCAATTTTGGTTGTCAAGAAAACCTAAACTGAAGCTTAGGGCGCTTTGAGATCAGGTCGGTCAAACTGTTCATAGGCCTCGGCAACGCCTCGAAGTCGGAACGTTTTATAGCTTTAGAACCCTGGTTAGGGATGAGGCTAACCTCAAAAATATTTTCGGTATTTTGAGGCCCTTCAAACTTGCCGTACTTGCCTACCAAAGGTATTTGATATGTCTTACCGTTTGCAAGGGTAAGGGTAATCTTGAACCATTTTATTTCAGAGGATTGCAAGGGAAGTAGCATCTTCTCAAGCCATTGTGACGTAAAAGAGTACGCAACCCCCCTAAGTAAGGTTGGATGATTCTGATCCTGATGGCCACCGAACCACCTCAAAATTCATTCTCAATGGGTATTTGACCCCGCTTGCGGCACTTTTTAATCCGTAGTAACTCGTCACTGTAATAAGCTCTGCCTTCTGTAGCCTAAACGGGACCTCGTCAAATTGATCTATTGGCATTTTTCCATCTCTCTCTTAAGGTACCCACTTAGGCGGGTATTCATACTGTGCAGCGTAATTTGGGGATTGCTGTACAGTGGAGGTGGCAGCCACAGGGGATCGTTTGGTGGGTCGCTTCATTGCCTTCCGACGATTTTGTTCTCTCCTAAATCGATCCATAGGGATATAGATGGCGTGTCCACCAGGCTTGCCGTCGCCCGAAGTGGATACGACCAGCCCTTGACGACCTTGCACCCAGCAATCGTACAACAAGTAGGCGAGAAAAACAACAAGGGAGGCGAGCAATAAGAATGCGGCTATCTGCAGCATAGCCTGCTGATCTAGTTGCAGACAATCCAATCTGCCTGCACGGATGAGTGCCCAATTGCTTTAATTATTAGGACGGACTGGTCGGCGCGCCCCTCTGTTCCACCATTGTTCAAACCATGCGGGGGCCTGCGCAAGAGCCGGCGCTGGCCATATTCGACGCAATGCACCAAATAGACGCTTTAGAGGGGGAAGGTCGAAGGCATTATCGACCTGCCTATAAACGGAGGGCATTTCGTCCGAGTCAATAACTGTTACAGAGATAGGTTAAACACTAATGAAATCTGTTGACGCGTCCCATGTCCGATGAGATTGGGAGAAAGGAATCGTGATAGGCTCCCGGTGGTGAACCTCAGCCGTCTGAAAATCCGCAAGAGGAGGCGGGGGCTGGTCGTCTTCAATGATTTCGTTGTTAGATGGACGGCTACTCAAATAAAACGGGTTGCCATATTCGAGAGTGGGACCCCTTCCCCTTGGTGGTCTTCTGAGACTGTCAGAAGAACCTGTACTATCTGAGGGCCCGTTGCCGCTGCCGCTTGCGTTGTGAGTGGCAACACTTCCACCCGGGGTCATAAAACGTACAAATGCCGAGTCGCTAGAACTACTAGAGCTCTGCGAGCCCAGTCCAAAGCCAATATTGAACGGGGGTGGAGAAAAATTCTTTTCCTCCATGGCCAGTTGACCTAATTGCGAAGATCCTTCGCAAGGTTCTGCCTCATTTTTTGTCCATTTAGCCTCCTTATGGCCAGTTGGCCAGCAACAAAAAACACAATAGAATAGCAGCCAGCCACCTGCCAGTTATACGCAGGCGGCTCAAATGATATAGGACTCTAGCAGCCGCCCGCGGGTGAAAACGGGTAGCTAGCGTGAGCCAGATGCCACTAGCAGGTCCCTCTCTTCAGGGGAAGGTGCAGTGTCAGCCCAGGTGCGCAGGGTGAGGTTCAGATAGATAATACCCATCGCTGTCCGCTTTTTACATACTGTGGGCCACTCTGTAGCAGGCCGGCTTGAAAGAGCTAAGGGCCTGAATGGGAACTTTTGGCGTGCTGGTGAGTTCACACCACCCCTGATAGGCAACGTATGCCGTTTTTAGAGCGAGCTGAGCGGATGCCATTTCCACAAGATGGCTACGCACCCAATAGTTCAGGGCTATATATTTCAAGGATTGCTTCCTCAGAAAATCTTCGTCAGGCAGTTTTGGGGTCCATGGGGTTAAAGGTTTCTCTTTCATATTTAGCCTCTCGCTTTTTTCTTCAAGTGATTGATAGAATTACACTGGCGTGAAAAAAAAAAACGAGAGGCCTAGATGATGAGAGCGCCAAGAACTTTGCCATGGACTTTGCCAGGGACGACTTGGCAATGTGGGCCTGTTATGGACCACGGATTCCCCTTTCCTCACACTGCTTGGACCAGGAGGCGTGTGAGGTGGGAATGGTGCGCAATTATTGTATACAATCAGTGTGTGTACGCAGGTCAATAGTCTATGTCAAGAGGGAGTTACATTTTAGGGAGCAGATGTTGGTGGTCTATTACTGGGTTGATATGCCAAAAGAAGGATGAGGGTGCTGACCAACTGAAAGAATACCTATAATAAGCTGGGCTGTTACCAGGATTAATGAGTTATGAGGTAAGGAAAAGCTCAAATTCCCACCGCCGAACATGATTCGCTTTACAATACGCCCGGAGTGTTCAGGCACGTCGTTATAAAAAGAAAAATCGTCGTCACCTGGACAAATTCAACTTCCCGGACGAGAAGATACGCTGAGAGCATAGCTAGGCTTGCGGGAAGAAGGAAGCTCCACATACCCTGGACCGCAATCTGGCGGGTTCTTTCTCGAGCAGAGCCCTCAAGGGCTTTACTTCTACCCGAGACCTTGTTAAAGGCGTAGGCAAACGGATAAACGGCGTAGCCCAGGATATTGCAAACACCTTCAGGAATAGTTTTTTTTGGCAAGCCATGATGGTCCAAGTGTTTGGGTTTCTGGGTTGCCCACAACATGGTTCCACACCTTTTTGCCAACGTCCGTGATCAACTTCTGACGATCCACATCCGTCAAAGAGGCGGGACCCCCTTTTTTGCTGGTCTCCTGGAGAACAGCAAGCATTTGGTTGACCGCATTGATAGTAGCCTGATCCATAATAGACTTAAAAACGCCAAGTAACCCAAAGAATTGAACTATTGAGTTGCAAAGAGAAACAATCTGTGATATACTTCCTTTAGAGACCATCTAATGTATTGAAGGATAAGACCCCTATAAATGGGGGAATGACGAATCCACGTACCCGTTGGTGACGCTCGACGTGGATTGTTCCGAATAAGGTACAGAGAGAAAAGGAAGATAGCAGCAAGGATATAATCTCTTGGACTGATCGCAGGGGTCTATTGGACTGAAGGGATCTCTTGGACTGAAGGGATCTCTTGGACTGAAGGTAGCAGCTCTTGGACTGATAAGAGGGATCTCTTGGACTGCTATAAGGGAGCAGCTCTTGGACTGATAAGAGGGATCTCTTGGACTAATTAAACTCTAAGGAGCTCCTCAACTAATTAAATTATTAGGAGCTCCTTGACTGATTATATTATAAAAAGTCCTGGACTGCAAGACGGTCGACCATGTTGATTATAAGGAGCTCCCAATCAATCAGGAGGACTGCAAGACGATTGTGTCGATCTTTTTGGGAAAATTGGGAAATTCGAGAAATTGGACTGTGTGTCCTAAGAGGGGAGGTTGAAAGGTCTCACCCCTAGAAAGAAAAGTGTCGATTGTGTCGATTGTGTCGATCTTTTTGGGAAATTCCGTCAATCTCGTCAATTCCGTAAGAGATCCCTTGGGAGAGTCTTTTTTCAAATCCCTCCTATTTCCTTTCGAGGGGTATTTTCACTCCAAGAAATTGAAGGCTACATGCCTGCAAGTATGCATCCAGCATCGCAAAGACCTGTTCCCCATGGCGCTTGCGGATGAGAAAGAGTAACCCGTCATTCTCTAGGCTGATAGGGATGCCTAGTGCATGACTACAAAGACAATCCACTAGATACGCAAGAAGAACCACCTCGTGGGACGCCAATATGCGAGAGGAGAGGAGCCCTTCGTGATACCTACTTCCTCCTTGTTTTCCATACAGCTCTTCCTCCACCTTTCCATAATACGGCTGTCGTCGCGAGGGGATATAGATATTGTCTCTTTTCCATAAGGAGGACTGAAATAAGGCAAGCTCCAACAGTATGGGATGGCGTAGCACCTTCTGCAGATACTGCTCAAAGGGGATCTTTTCCTGTTGTCCGTAGAACTCCATCATCTTGGTGCGTATGGCCCCGTTTCCCCTAAGACTTGCACCATTGAGGCCCGAATAAAGAATGGTCTTAAGAACCTTTTTGGGAACATCCTCTCCCCACTTACGCATAATATGAGACCAGAATTGACCCGTGTTGTACGCCTCCCATGTATACGGAGCAGAGACCTTTCCGGTGAGACCTGCATAGATACCTGTGTGACAAGCCACCATATCCATCTCAGAAAGAACTAAGTGGTCAGGGAGGAGATATTTGTCTATCAGCCTTCGAAGAACCCCCTTACAGTCTCGTCGGATGCAAGAAATAGTGTCAGATCCCCCTGAATTTTGGGGAATAAGCCTAGGATAACAGGGAGAATCTTTGTAGGACGTTGCAAATAATCCCTTGACTGGGCATCCGCGATTGAAATAAGTACTCCCTTGGCGCCTAAATAACCGAAATAGCATATAGCTAGTATTGACAATACGTGTGGCAGCCTCGTTTAGGGTCGTGATTAGCTCTTCATAATGGGTAGGCAACCCTTTCAACTTCTGTAAACTCTCCTCAATGGCTGGTGCAAGAGGGTATTCCATCCCTGCCATGGTGGTGGATAGGTCCAGCTTAGGCGGGAGATTGAGGGACGAGGGGCTATCTCTCTCCAAGGAGGTGTATAGACGGTCCAAGGACTCCTTGACAGTGCGGTCAGGCTGCAGGAGATGTCCTGCTTCTTCGACGATCTGATCCTCGGTCCAGTCCTCTTGGAGGGAAGAGAACGCTTGCAAGAGTCTGGGATGTTCTTCCAGAAATTCTCTCGTCTTTTTCTCTTCGAACGGGGTTAGATCCCCTATCTTATTCTCTAAAAGGTCACTCAAATTCGATTCCTTTCTCATAGGTCTCTTTGGAGGACCCGTAAGCCGGGGTATCCCTGGCTTTTCTGCCTTTCGGTCGAAACCCTCTCCCGCTGCTGCTTTTGTAGAATTCCCTAAATTCCCTAAATTGCCAAAAAGATCGACACAATCGACACAATCGACACTGTCCGCCTCCTTCTCTCTCTCCTTTTCTTGGTCCTCACACTCTGCCCTTCCTAAATTCCCAGATTTCCCAAAAAGATCGACACAATCGACACAATCGACACTGGACGGCTCCGTGTTCTCCTCCTCCTCACGGTCCTTGCGGTCGGACCTCTCAAACCTTTCCTTATCCGCAAGAAATCCATCCCAGGGTTCTGCCTCCATCAGATACTGGACGACGGCCGATCTTTTGTTCCTCCTTAGTGGGACTCCTTCCTCGAGATCGACACCTACAACTACTCTTCCCTGCGATCTCCGTTTAGTCACTATGTCTCGATAGCCTATGGCCCTTAGCGAATCATCTAGCACGTCCCCAAAGGAATAGTAGGAAACTGGCTCGATCCCATTCTTATCTACGTATTGAATATACGACTCATACAAACTTCCGGGTGCGGGTATCTTCTTTGCACCTAAGGAAAGTTCCTTCTTGGGATGGTATTTCACCGTGGTGAACAACCACTCCAGAATGCCGGAATTATCCTGCCCCCCTCCGCTGAGCTCGTTGATGGCTTCCACACTTTGCCCTATCCGGGCCCTTTCGTCCGGCATATCAAGAGCCCAATTAATCAACCCGCTTGCGTCCACCTTGAGTTTCTTTAACAAAAAGGGATCTCTTTGTGCAGCCGCCCTGGGCGTCAGCACATAAAGGATGCGCCTTTGAAATCCACTCGTTCGATCTTGAGCTTGCCATCGAGAGTTCGATGTCACTAGCAGCAGCGACGTCATGGAGACCCCAAAGATACTGCCATTCTTGATTTCAATCACTACCTTGTCCCCTGAAACAAATCGTTTGATCATGGAACACTGTGCGTCATTCACCTTCAGCGGGATATCGGGAAGCGTAATGAGGATCTTGTCCTGAACCGCTCTCATCTCAAAGCGATTCGTCAACCGCAAGATGTCTAAGGCGCAAGAGGCCTCCCCCAAAATGTGCTCTAACAGCTGCACAAACGTTGACTTCCCTGTGGCCCCTGGACCCCACAAAAAGAGACTAAACTGCTCTCGGGTATCTAATGTTAACACTAGCCTTAAAAAGGATCTCAACAGATTTAGCCTTAATACGTCACCGTCCATTAATGTCAGGAGGAAGCTCTTTTGAATCGGAGTTAGTTCTGTACACATCTCCAACCTTATATTTGCGTAGTTTGTGCAAACCCACTTTGCACTCGGCGGATGCAGGTACGCCCCTGACTCGTGACGAGTTTTGACACCAATTGGATTATGGATCGTTGACTTCGGGGCAATTACTACATACACTCCAACTAAGCCAATTCTTGCTTGGGGTTGTAGTTCAATTGGTTAGAGCACCGCCCTGTCAAGGCGGAAGTTGCGGGTTCGAGACCCGTCAATCCCGATACGATAAGCAGTGGCAAAACCTATTGAAGTTGCACATTTCCTATCCAACCGACTAGTTGTATAGAAAATGTGCAACTTCTATTTCATAAACTCTTCCCACAACGTCTCCTTTATTGGGTCGAGCTGGATTTGAACCAGCGTAGGCGCCGCCAGCGGATTTACAGTCCGTCCCCATTAACCACTCGGGCATCGACCCATAGGATAGATATTTTGTCTATTACAAAAATCATCATTTGATTAACCGATTTCTCTGAACAGGTTTCATTCAACTATTGTATTATTGTATTGCCCAGTTTTTGTGATATTTAGATGTGCCGGCAGGGAGTAGGAAACCTAAAATCTTTATTTGTGGAGAGAAGTTCTTGAAACTCGAATACCCCCAGGGGAATTCGAATCCCCGTCGCCTCTGTGAAAGAGAGGTGTCCTGGGCCTCTAGACGATGGGGGCCACTTACCTGTTCCAAGGTTATGGCTTTTCCCCCAGAGTTGTCAATCTGGAGGGATTGAAAAGAATGAAACCTACTTTTCTTAGCAACAAAGTTAATTTCAAGGACTTATCAATATCCCCCCTCCCTTAAAGGATAGCAGCTAGCCTATTAGCTGGAAACGGAAACGACGTATGTAAACTGCTTGTAGAAATAGAAAATAGATATCCCTGGTATCTAATTGAGTAATATACCTAATTATGTTATATACTATATGATAGATATCATAAATTTGGTTTTGATGCCTTATTATTAACCAATAATATTCCATTCGGTCAACCCGACTAATCAAAAATCGATGGTTCATAACAAAATCCAAGAGTTCCTACCGATAGGCCGATAGGACCACTCAATCAAGCTATTTCCCAATTAATGATTTGAACTACCAATACGGAAGTAAACATTCTCGCGTTTGTAGCCACCGCACTTTTCATTCTAATTCCAACAGCTTTTCTACTTATTCTCTACATTCAGACAGCCGCTCAAAATAATGGGTAGTTTTCAACTAATCTGATTGCTAACTTATTAGACTTATTAGCAGTAATTTCCCCGCCGTGAAAGGAACTGGAAGGGAAGAAATGTAAAGGGGTTAAATCTTCTTTACAAAATGTGGCAACACAAAACTTGGTGCTCCGGAATAAATTCCGTACCTAAACCTAACCGATGTGGTTGTTACTACCACATCGCCAAATTGTTATTAAACAACGACATCTCCCGGTTAGGTTTATTTTCTCCAATCGTAGGGATTGCTTCCCGTCACTTCTTCAAAGCTCTCCCGCTTACCTCCGTTGCCCGCTACTTCAAATGGAATTGCTAGAATTTGATAGATTAGTCTTGATCTATCAAATTCTAGCAATTCCACCGAATTGGTGTTGCTTACCACGATCTGTTTAACGAACACTCGTGAGTTGAAATTGAATCTGTTGTACTTGCATATTTCTTTTTATAATATATTCTTTCCAAAAAAGAAATAGAAATTTAAACGGAGTGAAGTGAAAAAGCATCCGGAAATAGAAGCTTAACTGCATGTTAACTGGAAAAATTGAAGAAGTAAGAAACTTGAAAGAGGTTCTCGATTTAGATGCAGTCGTAATCCCAGATGAGATATCTGCAGCTTGAACCGACAGTGGAGCAAACTAATGATTATCGCGCCATACCTATTTGTGAAGTAACGAGTTGAAGTACTGATTTCTTTGTTAGAACCCCTCAAAAAAATTGTATTCTTCCTGTATTTGGACAATACATCTTCTTTTGTTTAATTTTCTAAATTCCCAACGAACAGAAATTTAAAACACAACAAGGTATATGTGATTGATGTACGCTTCTCGTCTATTTCTACTGCGGCGTAGCTTCCAAATATAACTAGTGAAAGACCGACCTGACGAACAAGGACCGATTAGCCACTTGATATACGTCACAACCCACTTCTTCCCCGAACTACAAGCGAAAGAGAAAACGTAAAAATTGCCGTCAAGGCAGCCCAAGCTATAGTGACTAAATCCATAGTTATAATTCCTATTTTTTTTTTTTCACTCCCAATTTTTATTGATAACTAGCTTCAAGCTCAGGTGCAGATTAGATTTTGGAAAGCGCTGAGAGACGTAGTAAGAATCAGATATATCTTTCTGTAGGATACTACCCCGGTGGCGAGAAACAATATAGATTCTGTTTAAATTCAAACCGTCTTTTATAATGTTACTGGTTGGTTTTTATTGTCTCGAACAAGTCGTCAATTTCTACTTACAGCTGAATAAGTAGTAGTATAATTATTTGGGATTGTTGATGCGTGACGCATTGAGATGCATGGGATGTGGCAGGCTATAACAAGCTATAGAGCAACACAACCTGTGTCCGATTTTGGCGCGACAAACAATCCCCGGAAAACCTTCCTAAATGGGGAAGTACATTCTTTTTTCTCTATGAATCCAATTCCTAAATTGTTTTTCTCCAACTCCTTTTTTGTTTCGCAGGCGACACCCAGATTCGAACTGGGGAATTGAAGATTTGCAGTCTTCCGTCTTACCACTTGACCATATCGCCCCGCTTCAAAGACTTTCTTCCAATGACGACCTTACAAAAAAAAAAACATTTTTAATTCGAGACCTTCATCTGACAACGTGAGATGAAACATTTCACTGAGAGTATACTGCTGGGATGGAAAACTGGCAAGTAGTTTTCTCCTCGTACTCTCAATTCAATTTTGTAGTTTCTCATCCATCCATTTCCAAAACAACTCTCGATGCGACCCAGTCATCGCGCAGTGAGATTTTGTTTGAAATCTTGAGTTCGAAAGCTTGAAATTTCTGGCAAGAGGTTTAGTACGTCTCTTCAATCAAAGTCGCATTTTTCCGTTTCCTCAAAGTAGGCGGATAGCGGGAATCGAACCCGCGTCACCTCCTTGGCAAAGAGATATTTTACCACTCAACTATATCCGCGCAATTGGTTACCTAATTTTACGTATCAAAATGCATCTATTTTCAACGAAAATATTTCCATGCATACTGTGTGTTAATATCTGAAGAGTTAAAGTGAACTCTATAAATTTATCTGTCCTCTCCTTCAAAATTGACTTAAAGTTACTTATCTATCACAATTTTTTTCTGTCGAGGGAAAATCTGTTTGTCTCGTCTGACATTTGAAGTCCCCACCCGTAACGGTCAGTTACGAGGGGAAGAACCAAAACAAACTCCTAAGAAATGAAGGAATTGGGTATACCTACCGAAAAGACTAATCCAATCCATAATGAGGCCCCCGAAAAAACGATATTTTTATTGTCGGACCATCCTCCGGGAGATGCAAACGCCACGGGCACACCTACCACTAGTAGGAATGAAGTAGCGATTAATGCAAATAAAGCAAATTGAAAAGCGGTAGTCATAGTTCCGATTCCTTTCGCATGAGGAATTAATTGTCTGTACCACCTAATCCACATCCGACGGAGCTGCTGCAAACTTAGGGAGCAAACGTCTATTTTTCTTCTTTCTACTCTTTCTCTTAGTACTAACTTTTCAACCCCCCTATAACACTCACTACTCACTGCCTAGGTCAAAAAGTTAGCTTGACTCCGCCTGCTATTGAAGGTGCTTATCTGACGCAGCTCTATTTCCAGCCCGGATCTGTCGTGGCGACGATGTCGTGGCAACGGTAGAAAAAAAAACTCTTTCTATACAGATAGGTGTCAAAATCAAAATCTTTTGCGATTCAATCACAACTCAATCTTCTCCCTCAATCATCTGGAAAACGTGGTTCACACCTTTTTCAAAAATGTCGGAGAAAACATGTGCCTATTTGGGAGAGATGGTCGAGCGGTTTAAGGCTCCAGTCTTGAAAACTGGCATGGCGCGAGCCATCGAGGGTTCGAATCCCTCTCTCTCCTAACATATTTGGATCAGTTGGTCAGGGACGCTAGCTGTGCGATCTAGGAATAATTTTTTATCCATACGTTGCGAAAAATCACTACTTGGCACATAGCATATTACTAGATGAGTGAAAATCTACCTATCTAGTTGGATAGATAGATTTTCAACAATGTGACGGATTAAATATCGACGTTAGGAAGCGCCATTATTATTTCTTCATCTGCTAGCATGTGGAAAATTATTTACCTAGTTCTTTCTGACATCGCTATCTCATAATCGAAACACATTTCTCAAATTTTAATTAAGGGGTGTCATAGAAAGAACAGGTTCGGTATCGCGATCAATCCCTTTTTCAAATCCGGCTGCGGCTGCGCGAGCCCTACCTGCGTGCCAAAGATGACCCACGAAGAAGAAGAATCCCAGAACGAAGTGAGAAGTTGCTAACCAACTTCGGGGAGATACGTAGTTCACGGCATTGATCTCGGTAGCTACCCCACCTACGGAGTTTAGGGAGCCCAAGGGTGCATGAGTCATATATTCCGCGGATCGTCGCTCCTGCCATGGCTGTATATCCCTTTTCAACTTACTGAGATCTAAACCATTTGGACCTCTTAGAGGTTCTAACCAAGGAGCGCGAAGATCCCAGAAGCGCATGGTTTCGCCCCCAAAAATAATTTCTCCAGTGGGGGAACGCATTAGGTATTTTCCTAAACCAGTAGGTCCTTGGGCAGAACCTATGTTGGCGCCAAGACGTTGATCTCTGACAAGGAAAGTAAAAGCTTGAGCCTGAGAAGCTTCTGGACCGGTGGGACCATAAAATTCACTGGGATATGCTGTGTTGTTGAACCAGACGAAACAGCAGGCAGTGAAACCAAATATGGAAAGAGCTCCCAAGCTGTAGGATAAGTAAGCCTCTCCGGACCACACGAAAGCTCGACGAGCCCAGGCAAACGGTTTTGTTAATATGTGCCAAATTCCGCCGAAAATACAGATGGATCCCAACCACACATGTCCTCCAATAATATCTTCCAGATTATCTACACTTGCAATCCATCCCTCTCCGCCAAACGGAGATTTCAGTAAGTAACCAAAGATAATGCTGGGGTTTAAGGTGAGATTCGTAATTTCTCTTACATCTCCACCACCGGGTGCCCATGTATCATACAACCCTCCGAAATAAAGTGCTTTGAAAACTAGCAGGAAAGCGCCGAGACCTAGTAGTATTAGATGAATACCAAGAATTGTAGTCATCTTATTCTTATCTTTCCAAGTGTAACCAAAGAAGGGAAAAGATTCTTCCAGAGTTTCGGGACCAATCAAAGCATGATATATGCCCCCAAAGCCCAAAACTGCGGAAGAAATCAAATGTAGCACTCCAGAGACGAAGTAAGGGAAGGTATCGGCCACTTCCCCACCAGGACCCACCCCCCAACCCAGAGTAGCCAGGTGGGGAAGTAGAATTAGTCCCTGCTCATACATAGGCTTTTCCGATACGAAGTGAGCTACTTCAAATAGATTCATAGCTCCAGCCCAAAAGACAATTAGACCGGCATGAGCCACGTGGGCACCAAGCAATTTACCAGACAGATTAATCAAGCGGGCGTTTCCCGCCCACCAAGCAAAACCTGTGGTTTCCTGATCGCGACCACCTACACCCAGCAGGAGGCTTTCATTAAAGAGCGTTTCCACGGGGTAAAACCTCCTCGGGGAATACAAGATTTTCGTGAGGCTGATCCTGAGCTGCCATCCAGGCACGGATCCCTTCGTTTAGTAAAATATTTTTTGTGTAGAAAGTCTCGAACTCGGGATCTTCTGCTGCACGAATTTCTTGGGAAACAAAGTCATACGCACGCAAATTTAAGGCTAGACCAACCACTCCGATAGCACTCATCCATAAACCCGTCACTGGCACGAATAACATGAAGAAGTGTAACCAACGTTTGTTGGAGAAAGCAACACCAAAGATTTGAGACCAAAATCGATTTGCAGTTACCATTGAATAAGTCTCTTCAGACTGAGTCGGATTGAACGCCCGAAATGTATTTGCGCCGTCGCCGTCTTCAAAAAGGGTATTTTCGACCGTGGCACCGTGAATGGCACAGAGAAGGGCAGCACCGAGAACTCCTGCAACCCCCATCATATGAAATGGATTCAGAGTCCAATTATGAAAACCCTGAAAAAACAGGATGAATCGGAAAATAGCCGCTACACCGAAACTAGGTGCGAAAAACCAACCGGATTGTCCCAAAGGGTAAATCAAAAATACGGAGACAAAAACCGCAATCGGAGCAGAAAAAGCTACTGCGTTGTAGGGACGTAGTTGCACAGACCTAGCTAGTTCAAACTGGCGTAACATAAAACCTATCAAAGCGAAAGAGCCATGAAGAGCGACAAAAGTCCATAACCCCCCCAATTGGCACCAACGTGTGAAGTCTCCCTGTGCTTCGGGGCCCCACAGGAGAAGCAGAGAGTGGGCCAAACTATTGGCAGGGGTAGATACCGCGGCAGTCAAAAAGTTGCATCCCTCCAAGTAAGAACTAGCTAATCCGTGAGTGTACCAAGAAGTCACAAAGGTCGTACCCGTGAACCAACCGCCCAAGGCAAAGTAAGCGGTGGGAAAAAGTAATAGGCCGGACCAACCCACAAATACAAAGCGATCTCTCCTGAGCCAGTCGTCCATACTGTCAAATAAATCTTTTGGTTCTTTGGAAGATTTTCCAATGGCAATTGTCATATCTGTCCCCCACTAAGCTCCTCAAACCACTTCCGGGTCCCTCATTCCCTTTTTTCCACCTCACAAGCCAGTAGAGCTATCTCAAATATGAGATCATCAAATCAAGTGATTTTGCCAGAATTTGTCATGCAAAATTGAAACTCGTAAGATTTTTGCTACACTAGGGATTTTTGCCCTTTTTCTTTCTCACTTTTCCTTCACCTTCATTTTCCCATCTTATCTGTTATGTAATTTTTGCCAAATCATTTTTTCTACCTGCTTCTCGTTCAAATATATAACTCCCGCTTGTTTCTGGGAGATCTTTTCTCCCATGTCATAGATTTTCTCGAGAACTGGGTTAGCCCCCCTTTTCTTCCAGGATTTTGCTAACCATTTTAACACAACAACGAACCTGATCCAATGTAAAGGGGAGTTGTTTCCCAGAATCTGGGGGGGTAAATATTAAATTTTGTAATGGATATAGGGAATTCAAAAATGTTATGCGAGAAAGGGGAAGATGCGGAACTTCTATTTCCTTTTGTATTTACCTTCATTTTGTATTTACTTTTATTTAGAGGATATCTAGGCACTTATTCCACTAATCCCCGGGAAACTCCAAAAAAGTTTTAGCCTTGACTAACAGAAATGGGTAGCAACATATTTTCGTTCAGTTCCGACGGAGGGTGTGTTGAAAATTTCTGCATCGAAACAAATAATTCAATCTCCACCCCGAACTCTAGTAGTGCAAACAGTTTTTAATTGAACTGTTTGAGAAATGTGGAAACCGAAGAGAGTACCAGAGACTAAGAATATCTTCAATAATTGGGAATTGTTTTGGAATACGGGGAGTAGGGATGAACTATTTCCCAAAAGTCATCTTCTCTTCTGTATCTTTTTTCGCAACTGCAGATATAGATACATATCTAAACATATACCACCGGATTTACATCTGATTCCCGAGGTAAGAGTAACCAAAATGTATCCGGTACAAAAAATTATATCCAACTGATTTATAAATACTATGAAAGACAAAAAAAAAATATATATATATTTTTTTTGTCTCTCCCCTGCGTGGCGACGTAGCTCCAGAAGGAAGTTGCAACAGAAGATGGTGGAAAAAAAAAAAAAGATATATATAGATATATAACCGTACATGCCGGCTCCAGTATTTCTCTGCCGAGCCGAGGCTACTGGATATCTGGATTTTACACAACTGCTTGGCATTTTGCACGACTATGATTCTTCAGCCCTTTGTCGGATTTGAACCGACGACTTACGCCTTACCATGGCGTTACTCTACCGCTGAGTTAAAGGGGCTTACCTGCGATCGAGAACTTTTGACTAGCAAGGTAAATAGGGGGAAAGTAAATTTTTTACTTCGTTGATTGGATCAATTAAGCTGCATCCATCGAGAAAACCTGAGTAAGAATAAAAAAAGTGAATTTCTTCAATCTTCGTGAAAAACTCTACTAAATAATTGGCAGTTGACTTTGCGGAGACGGGATTTGAACCCGTGACCTCGAGATTATGAGCCTCGCGAGCTACCAAGCTGCTCCACCCCGCGCAGTGAATGCTTTAATGTAGTTATTATACATCTCCTGAGTAGTTACATCGGACCTAAATGATGGAGAAACATAAATGATGAAAATAAGTAAATTGAAGTATTCCCTCTATACATATATTTATTTCACCTATCTACATATATCTATTTTATAGATATATGTAGATATAAAAGATTTCAATTCCCGAGACGAATGGTTAGGAAGGGGGTGGGGGGGGGGGGGGTTATTCTACCAACTAGATTTCAACACTCCAGGCAATAGACAACTGTGTGCCATCTCGCGGGATACGTGTCTGGAAAAACCGAAGTATCGATAATTAGATCTGGGTCGTCCGGTTAGGGAGCATCGGTTACGGAGACGAACACGTGCACTATTGCGTGGTAGAGATTGCAATCTTTCAGAAAGAATTAGTTTATCTTGGATCCGCAAACTATTCTTGATCTCTCGTCTCAAGAGTTGGCGAAGAACATTATATTTTTTCACCAATTCTTTCTTACTATTCTCCTTTTCAATAAGACTTTTCTTCGCCATAATTGGTAGGTAGGTGGCAGAGTTGTATTATTAATACAAAACAAGTGGAACTTACATCCAAAACTGCTGCTCATCAATAACTTTGTAAAGTGAATCTTTCTTCCTTCTTATGTAGGTAATCGATGTCCCAGATTAAGAGATAGTGAAGCTGAATCCAACGCGGGAACAGAGAATTTGGGAATCGAACGAAGAGGACTAGCCAAATTTACCCGATGTAGATGCTATTAAGAAAGCTGCGTAGGTAAATACATAACCCACGGAGAAGTGTGCTAATCCAACCAATCGTGCTTGAACGATAGAAAGGGCAACTGGCTTATCCTTCCACCGTATCACGTTTGCAAGAGGCGTTCGTTCGTGAGCCCAAGCTAGAGTTTCAATGAGTTCTTGCCAATAGCCGCGCCACGAGATTAGAAACATAAACCCAGTAGCCCACACGAGATGCCCAAATAAAAACATCCAAGCCCACACAGATAAGCTATTCATACCGAAGGGGTTATAGCCATTAATAAGCTGCGAGGAATTTAGCCGTAAATAATCCCTCAACCATCCCATTAGATATGTAGAAGATTCGTTAAATTGAGCAGCATTGCCTTGCCATAGAGTAATGTGTTTCCAGTGCCAATAAAAGGTGACCCATCCAATAGTGTTCAGCATCCAAAAGACAGCTAAATAGAAAGCATCCCAGGCGGAAATATCGCAAGTTCCGCCTCGGCCGGGGCCATCGCAAGGAAAACTATAACCAAATTCCTTTTTATCCGGCATTAACTTGGAGCCGCGTGCGTCTAATGCACCTTTCACTAGAATTAGTGTAGTTGTGTGCAAACCCAAAGCAATGGCGTGGTGAACCAGAAAGTCTCCGGGACCAATCGTGAGAAATAACGAATTACTGCTACTGTTAACAGCATCTAACCAACCAGGTAACCACAACCCTCGACCAGCGTTACTTGCCGGACTATTTGCTGAAGATAGAAGCACGTCAAAACCGTATGAAGCTTTACCGTGAGCAGATTGGATCCACTGAGCAAATACGGGTTCAATTAGAATCTGTTTTTCTGGAGTCCCAAAGGCTAACATCACATCGTTATGAACATAAAGACCTAGCGTATGAAAACCCAGAAATAAACTAGCCCAACTTAAGTGAGATATTATTGCTTCTTTGTGCTCTAACATTCTTGCCAAAACATTATCTTTATTTTGCTCGGGATCATAATCTCTGAGAAAGAAGATTGCTCCATGCGCAAAAGCTCCTGTCATGATAAATCCGGCGATGTATTGGTGGTGAGTATATAGCGCAGCTTGAGTTGTATAATCCTGTGCCATAAAAGCATAAGCAGGTAAGGAATACATATGTTGTGCGACAAGGGAGGTGATGACTCCCAAAGCGGCTAAAGCAAGTCCCAATTGAAAGTGGAGAGAATTATTCACTGTATCATAAAGTCCCATGTGTCCACGACCCAACTTACCCCCCGGGGGAATGTGAGCATCTAGAATTTCTTTCATGCTGTGTCCAATACCAAAGTTAGTTCTGTACGTATGACCGGCAATTATAAACACGACGGCTACTGCCAGGTGGTGATGAGCAATATCAGTTAGCCACAGACTTTGAGTTTGTGGGTGGAATCCCCCCATAAAAGTTGGAATAGCTGTTCCTGCTCCTCGAGTGCTATTGAACAAATGGGTGTTAGAGTCGGGATTTTGTGCGTAGACGCTCCATTGACCCGAAAAAAATGGTCCCAAACCCTGGGGATGCGGAGCAGTAGTCAATAAGTCGTTCCACCTGACATGCCCGCCCCTTGCTTCGGGAATAGCTACGTGAACCAAGTGGCCTGTCCAAGCCAAAGAACTCACTCCAAATAATCCTGATAGGTGGTGATTAAGCCGAGATTCAGCATTTTTGAACCAGGAAATGCTTGGTTTCCATTTGGGTTGGAGATGTAGCCAACTAGCTAGTAGAAACGAAGCAGCAATAGCTAGCAGAAAGATGGATCCGGTGTAGAGATCTTGGTTATTGCGTAGACCAATGGTGTACCACCACTGATATACCCCGGAATAGGCAATATTGACCGGACCTGCAGCCCCCCCTCGGGTATAAGCCTCAACTGCCGGTTGACCAAAATGAGGATCCCAAATGGCATGAGCTATTGGCCTCACGTGTAGGGGATCTTGTACCCATGTTTCAAAGTTGCCCTGCCAAGCCACGTGGAACAAATTCCCAGAGGTCCATAGAAAAATAATAGCTAACTGACCGAAGTGAGATGCAAATATCTTTTGATAGAGACGTTCTTCGGTAGTATCATCATGACTCTCGAAATCATGTGCAGTGGCTATGCCAAACCAGATACGACGAGTAGTTGGGTCCTGGGCTAGACCCTGGCTGAACTTTGGAAATCTTGATACCGTAATGTCTCTCAAATCCTCCTAGCCATTATCCCACTGCAACGATTCTCGCCAGGAAGAATGCCCAAGTTGTGGCGATTCCACCCAGAAGGTAATGAGTTACTCCCACTGCACGTCCCTGTATAATACTCAAGGCTCTTGGTTGAGTGACAGGAGCAACTTTCAATTTGTTATGAGCCCAAACTATAGATTCAATGAGTTCCTGCCAATACCCACGCCCGCTGAATAAAAACATTAGGCTAAAGGCCCAGACGAAATGAGCCCCTAAGAATAGAAGCCCATATGCAGATAATGAAGAACCATATGACTGAATAACTTGAGAAGCTTGTGCCCACAAAAAATCTCTAAGCCATCCATTGATTGTTGTTGAACTCTGTGCGAAGTTTCCTCCAGTAATGTGGCTCACTGCCCCCTGTTCACTTACACTTCCCCATACATCCGATTGCATCTTCCAGCTGAAATGGAATATAACTACTGAAATGGAGTTGTACATCCAAAACAACCCCAAAAATACGTGATCCCAGGCAGATACTTGGCAGGTGCCCCCTCTTCCGGGTCCGTCGCAAGGAAAGCGAAAACCAAGATTTGCTTTGTCAGGTATTAGTCGGGAGCTGCGTGCAAATAAAACGCCCTTCAATAATATTAGTACAGTGACATGAATCGTGAATGCGTGGATGTGGTGTACCAAGAAATCTGCGGTGCCTAATGGAATCGGGGCTAAGGCCACCTTGCCGGCTACTGCTACTAAGTCACCCCCACCCCAGGTTAAGCTGGTGCTTGCAGCCGCGTTTGGTGCAGTCGATCCGGGAGCCAAGGCGTGAGTATTTTGAACCCATTGGGCGAATATCGGTTGCAATTGAATGGCGGTATCCGAAAACATATCTTGAGGACGACCCAAGGCGCTCATGGTATCGTTGTGAATATACAGACCGAAGCTGTGAAAACCGAGGAAAATGCAAACCCAGTTGAGATGTGAGATTATTGCATCACGGTGACGAATGACACGATCCAACAAGTTGTTGTATTGAGTGGTTGGATCGTAATCCCTTACCACGAAAATAGCTGCATGTGCAGCTGCTCCGACGACTAAGAAACCTCCTATCCACATGTGATGTGTAAACAGGGAAAGTTGTGTGGCATAGTCAGTGGCTAGGTAGGGATAAGGAGGCATGGCATACATGTGGTGAGAGACAATAATTGTTAGGGATCCGAGAATGGCAAGATTAATAGCTAATTGAGCGTGCCACGAACTTGTCAAGATCTCGTAAATACCCTTGTGTCCCTCACCCGTGAAAGGTCCTTTATGGGCTTCCAGTATTTCCTTTGTACTATGTCCAATACCCCAATTTGTCCTGTACATATGACCAGCTACCAAAAAAAGAACCGCAATGGCTAAATGATGATGTACTGTATCAGTCAACCAAAGACCCCCAGTTATTGGGTTCAATCCACCACGAAAAGTCAGAAAGTCCGAGTATTCTGACCAGTTCAAAGTGAAAAATGGGATTAATCCTTTTGCAAAACTTGGATACGTCTGAGCTAGAAGATCACGATTAAGAATGAATTCGTGAGGAAGTGGTATTTCTTCGGGATCGACGCCTGCGTCTAGTAGCTGATTGATGGGAAGCGACACGTGTATCTGATGTCCTGCCCACCCTAGAGATCCCAATCCCAATAGACCAGCCAAGTGATGATTTAACATGGATTCGACATTTCTAAACCAAGCCAATTTAGGGGCAGCCTTGTGGTAGTGAAACCAACCAGCAAAAAACATCAATCCAGCGAAAACTAAAGCACCCACGGCTGTGCAATAAAGCTGCAACTCGTTAGTTATTCCGGAAGCTCGCCAGAGTTGAAAGAATCCGGACGTTATTTGCACGCCCTGAAACCCTCCGCCCACATCTCCATTCAATATTTCTTGACCCACTATTGGCCAAACAACTTGGGCGCTGGGTTTCACGTGTGTGGGATCATTGAGCCATGCTTCGTAGTTGGAAAAACGGGCTCCATGAAAATACATGCCGCTTAGCCAAATGAAAATAATAGCTAGTTGGCCAAAATGTGCACTAAATATCTTACGGGATATATCCTCTAAATCATTGGTATGACTATCGAAATCATGGGCATCAGCGTGTAGGTTCCAAATCCATGTAGTGGTACTGGGACCCTTGGCCAAATTTCTAGCAAAATGTCCAGGCTGAGCCCACCTCTCGAAAGAGGTTTTTACAGGATCCTTCTCTACCATAATTTTGACTTCTGGTTCTGGCGAACGAATAGTCATTGGGACTCTCCTCTCTTCGAGCAGGGGATAGCAACAACCTACCAACAGGAGATATGAAACTTCTTAGAATTGAGGGTTTCATTAGCATACAGGAATTTCTTACTTTTCTCAAATTTGGAATGTGAACAGCTATAATGAAGAGATGGCGCGGGATAGGCTTTCGGTGGTATTATTACACGGTTCATCAGCGCCTGATGGACTTGATAAAATTAATTGCTTGTCTCATAGGGGAGAGTGGGGGGGGGGTAGGAAAGGGGACAAATGGGGGAGGGAGCCGATGTGTTATGAAAAGAAAAAAAAATCACTTACTCACTTCTACTTCCCAACTTAGGAAGTCATGCCTCTCTTGTACTGTTGCTCCAACTCTCCCACCGATGAGACGGGAAAGAGCGTCCCGTAATTTTCGGCCGGTTCTGTGCTTCAGCATAATTGTCGGGGGAAAGTGCTATTGCCCGTCGCCAATACTCAGCAGCTTGATCAAACCAAGCTTCCGAAATCTCTAAATCTCCTTGCTGAATGGCCTGTCCCCCCCGATCAGGATGGATGATTTTTCTACCAACAACCTCCTCCTTCAGAACCGAACTTGGGGGTTTCCCACTCCATACGGCTCATACGACTGCGCCCCCAGCTTATGGCTTCTTAAATTCTACTCCCTAGGTATGGAAGAAAATAAAGATAGTCAGGTTTTCAATTCTATTCGTTCCAAATAAAACCTTTTCCGCACTCACAGATATTGGGAATGATCTTTCCCATCACTAACTACTCTATCTAAACACGGATCTCTCAAATTAAAGAATTTTTCCTTTGGGATTTGGTACTACGCCGTGTCTCGTCAGTTAGTGTTTTTCCAACCGCCTCTGCTACAGAAACGAGTTGCATAAATTTTTTGATGAGCCAATCTCATTTCATTGTATCGATCCAGATTTTCAATGAGAAATCTTTACGACGCTGCATCCCTTCATTTCATTAATTATCCATGGGACGGTTAGGCCAGTTACCTCTTTCAAATCCGGATTACTTTGAAATAGGCTAAAAAATCTCTCAGCTCGCAGCAACTCCCGTCTGGAAATATGCTTGAGGGAAGCCTTTTTCATCGGTTGAGTGGTCATGAACCAAAGAGTCCCGAGGTATAGGTAGTCGCACGTGGTGGCAGATCACAGCCATATTGTTGAAAGCTTGCGGCGAGAAGAAATTGCGTTCCGGCGCTTGAAAATAGTATTCCAAAGCTTCCGCATGTTTTCCATTACTGGTATGAATAGGACCTATATTGTGGAGTATGTAACTTCGGTCGTAAGAATCAATCTCTAGACGCATGGCTTTGTAATAACTACCCGAAGCTTCTGCATATTCTCCTTCCGATTGGGCCGACATCCGTTACGGTTGCTTACGCAAAAGAGCCCCGCTTCAAAACCGCACGTGAAACTTGCGTATCATACGGCTACTCCCGCCCAATTTAATTTAGGGAAAGCAATTTAAATCTGAGTAGTATTACTACTCCTGATTCTTGAAAAAAAAAAATTTATAGCTAGGCGGGGGTTAGTGTCTTACGAAACTGGTATCTAACCATCCTTCTTACAAGGAGTTTTTTTTTTTCAGCGGGTCCACCGCCATATTGGTAGTTAGACTCTCTGTCAATTTCTTCGTTCCCAACGCTTCGTTTTTTGGGGGGTTATTTACCCCAGCAATCTTCGGTGATCCAAGGAGTATCCAAAATACAAACGGGATGGTTGTTTGTTACCCCAATCGCAATTAGTCGTTGTTGCGACTCCGGAGTTGTCGAAAACGCGTAACGTTTCAGAGGTTAACGAAGAATTTGTATCGCCGATTTCTCTACGTGATGTATACCCCCTCCACGCTTAATCCTAGGATTTCTACGCGTCACGTATCAATTAACAGGTTTAACCTCCTGCTTGCTCGATACCTAAATCCCCAGAAGATGGGAACCGTAGCTTGCGGGGCTGCATCAATCGTGGATACGCGACCGAAGGATTTATTTGGCAGTCCAAAAACACCTCTCTCAAATGTGGGCTTCTCATAGTGGGAATTTTTTTCAAATTAATTGGAAATAGTGCAAAATGCCCCCCTTCTCGAATCGCACCGTCCCTGTAGTATATAAAAGCTTCCCTCTCTCTCTTACTCGTAGGTAAAATCTGTGTCAAAATATCCGCTAAAATTGTGAAAGTTTTATCAATAAAATTATCATTTCTCTGTGACCTAGGCATAATTAAGATTAACTCCTTGTTTTCCTTTTATCACTTCACCTATTAATAGTCTGCCGGCTGAGATTACGGAAGAGGGGGAGAAAATCTATTCGGGTGACAGGTTAGGAAAAAGAAGTGGTGGAGTAATAAGTAGTACAGTGAGAAATTGCGTTGGAAACTTCCGTCACGTTATATCTCTACTTCGAAGAGTAGTTATTGACAATGAAGATCTCAAAATTACTTGTCATTGCATCGTCTGAAGTCCTAAAATAAAATCAGATGTTTTGCCGTTGAAATGTCTCAGTCCCGGGAAAGGTGACCGAGTGGTTTAAGGTGTGGCACCGGAAATGCTATGTAGATTTCCAGCTACCGAGGGTTCGAATCCCTCCCTTTCCTATTTATTTTTGCTACTAGGCCCCCGCACATATTCTTGTCTATCCTTCCTTGTCTATCCTTCTAAGTGTAGGTAAGCAATTACCTTGAACAAGAAGAAGTGGATTTAGAATACGAAGTTGAACCTGTTTCCAAAATAGGAAGGAGTTGAGAAAATACTTTGCCAGAAACGAGATAGAAAGGCTAATCCCCTCACTTCGGCATCAAATGGGTCGAACTGGTGCATAGCCATGACTCGAAAAACTCGAAAACAACGTTGTGTGCCAAATCAACTTTTTTTTTTTCTTAATTTGAAAGATTTCTTTTCGACTTCGAAAAGAAAAGATGAAGTTTCGTAATTTCATAATTGAGGGATTAATAGGCAGACGGAATAGCTTTTCATGCCTTTCCACTAATCCGCCTCCCAATTTGCATAATTTTGAGTTCTCCAAATCCAAATAAGTATTTTCACAATAAAGACCTCCAAAATAGTTGATTAAATTGGATGAGAGCTTATTTCATTAAGCTTTTCGGGAGTAATATTCAACTACTAACAATTCATTTATATCCAAATTCACAGATTCCCGGTTGACCATATGCTTGATTAATCCTGTCGGTTTACTCGTCTCTGAAAGAGACAGAGTTAAATGATCTGGCACTTCGTCCCCCTTGAGAGACTCACCTTTCGACGCATTGCAGGAAGTTGGTCGGTTCCGAATAGTGATAATATCCCTAGGTTTACGTCGGTAGCTTGGTATATCCACAATGCGATGGTTCACTAAAATATGTCTGTGACTAACCAATTGTCGGGCAGCGGGAATTGTGGAAGCCATGCCTAACTGAAAAATGACATTATCCAGACGCATCTCAAGCAGTTGCAGTGGCACTTGACCTGTTGAACCTCTAGTTCTTCTAGCGATACGGACGTATTTGAGTAATTGGCGTTCTGTCACTCCATAGTTGAGACGTAATTTTTGTTTGGCCTCCAAACGCACACAGAATTGAGAGATTTTTCTCGAAGCTGATGGGTCGGCAGCAAGTTGAAATTCCCCCAAATTGAGCGCATTACTCTTACCAGCAAGTCCTGGCAAATTTTTCAGACGACGCATCGACTTTAGACGAGGTCCTCGATACCGAGACATAAAAACTCCTTTTCTATAAGGGAAATGTAAAAATAGGTGTTTTCCAAGTGAAAAGCAGAGGAAAAAGAAGAAGAAAACCCTAGGGTCGGTACGGAGATCTTATCTGTATCCACGGCCAAATCTGGTGGATCAACACTAGTATCTGTGGAAATCATAACATATAAAGAAAAATTTGATAAATATCGACTTCGACGTGCTGAAATTATTTGAATGAAAAAATGAGTGGGGGCAGGCATCATTTTTTATGAGTGCATGTGAAAATTTGTATTTAATGAGATGAAGACGTCACGGCATATACATTTACATAAAACTTCTGGAAAAAAAAAAAATTCAAACGGCTTAATCTGACAGGTGTATTGCCTCGAATAGTGTGTCCATATATACTTACTTCAATAGTGAGTAAAAAAAATCTGAAATATGAGGCATTCATTCCCAATCAACCCAATTTATCATGGAAAATTCTCTTCCTGGCAAATGGGAGACGAGGTTGAGTAGGGGCGTGGTGGGGTGGAAACAGGAGAGGTAAAGTGTTTAGACATATGCATATTTGTACATAAAGGCTAGCTTCCCCCCATTTGGTAGATTTTTGCCTTGATAGAATGAAAACGGGTTGGTCTGCCTCAAAACTCTTTGGAAACTATTGGGAATGAGTAGATATCGAGGTCTTTTACTTCGCGATTCATTGGGGCCTAAAGGTGGGGATATGGCGAAATGGTAGACGCAGCGGACTCAATCAGATTGAGCCTAAGTGTGGAAACATATCAAGTGGCAACTTCCAGATTCAGGGAAACCTGGGATTATTCAGCAGGCAATCCTGAGCCAAACCTCGTCTCATCTCGTAAAGTAATGGTCAGATCGGTAGAGGAAGCGAGATAGGTACAGAGACTCGATGGGGGTTATTCTAACGGGCAAACTATTAGTTACTAGTTTTCTGAAGAAATGAATATTCAGACAAATATTCAGTTGTTCGATGTGGTTGGCCGCATGAGGTGAAGAATATCGATAAGCTGAAGTGGGGTTAGGAAAAGGGAACTTTAGTCTTCGGAAGCAGACTCATTAGAAGCAGTTTGGAAAAAGCATTCATCCGCAGCGTAGAATCGCACCAATATCTTGTTTCGTTAATTGATGGGGCGCTAGGTAGACTTCCTATATCATTTTGGCACCGCCAGTTCCAACATCTCCGTCCCATCAGTCCTAAGATCTCATCACATTCCTACAACTACTTCTACTTCCCTTCCGCAACAAATGAGCTAGTAGCAACTAATGATTTTCCCGCGGATGAAGGTAGAGTCCCATTCTACATAGTTACTTATAATCTAGTAGCGACGCAAGTTGCGGTAGTAAGAAAATCCGTTGGTTTCGGCCGTGAGGGTTCAATTCCCTCTATCCCCAGCAGTGAGGCGCCTTATTTCACCCTCATTAATCCAATTGAGATAGTTACAATCAGAATCAGGGAAACCAATTTCAACCCCTCCTGTTTCACCCCAGCAACGCATTTTGCAAATTAGCCACTCAGTTGATTCAAATTCTTAACTGGCCTGATCGAACCCAAGTCATCAGTTTTCTACAGACATCGTAGCATAAAAAACAAATTGACAAAAAAAAAGGTCACAAATCTGTTGATGGGGTAGTTAAAGACCCGTAGGCGAAGTTGCTTAACCTGTTTCGTCTCCGAAACGGTCTTCTCCCCAGTTGGCCGGGGTAGCTCAGTTGGTAGAGCAGAGGACTGAAAATCCTCGTGTCACCAGTTCAAAGCTGGTTCCTGGCAACTAAGATTAAGAAAAAATTACTGTTCCAAGTTTCTTCGTCTCTATGCAATCAATTTAGTAGGCATCTTGTAACTCGTAGAAATTTGGTACCACGTAATCCTTACGGAGCGGCCAGCCAATCCAACTTTCAGGCATTAGTATACGCCTAAGGTACGGATGTCCCCGATGAGTTATTCCCAACATGTCATAAGATTCACGTTCCTGGAAATCAGCACTCTTCCAAACCCAATAAACCGAAGGTATCTGAGGATTTGTTCTTGAAACAAAGACTTTTGCACATATTTCCTCGGGTTGATCTGACTGGTCTCGCATCTTAGTTAAGTGATACACACCGACTAAAGACCCTCCCGGCATTGCGTCGTAAGCACTTTGAGATCGTAAATAGTTGAATCCATAAGCATATGGGGCAACAGCTGTAGATAACCACTCCTCCGACTTGACCTCCAAGATTTCTACGCCTCTATAGTCGTAACCCAGAGGTCGGTGTGAAAACTTGTGTTTAGTTAACCAGGCAGATAATCGACCCCGCGTCTCTAGATTAAACTTATCTTTCTCAACGGTGTTCATATTGGTTAATACCTATTCAATTTCTGCTTATCCCAAAGAGTAGAGCTAATCATTAACTTGCTGATGTTGATTGATCGTACTCATTTGCGAACTTCGGTAAATTTGTCAAAGAATTGGCTGACGCCAATTTTGTACCACAATTTCTCATTTCCCAGTTGTATTTTTCAGCCCGGGTGCTCGGTACGAGATTAAGTTGGTGACTTAAATTGGAGTATTTTTTTCGGGTGGGGCAAGACGTCCGTTCCAAAAAACTGTCTCGAGCAATTTTCTTGCGGAGTTTCGTCACGGCATCCATGATAGCTTCGGGTTTGGGCGGGCAACCGGGCAAATGAATATCGACGGGAATTAATTTATCTACCCCGCGAACGGTACTGTAGGAATCCGTACTAAACATCCCCCCCGTAATAGTGCAAGCTCCCATAGCAATTACATACCTTGGCTCAGGCATTTGTTCATATAGTCTTATTAGAGATGGGGCCATTTTCATTGTTATAGTACCAGCAGTGACAATTAGGTCCGCCTGTCTAGGGCTGGATCTAGGTACCAAACCGTACCGGTCAAAATCAAATCGCGAACCGATTAGGGAAGCAAATTCAATGAAGCAACAACTGGTCCCATATAAAAGGGGCCATAGACTGGATAGTCTGGACCAGTTAGAAAAATCACTGATAGTAGCTAGAAAAATTGAGTCTGACATACCCCGAGGCAGCCGTGACACCGAATTTGAAAAATTGTCTTCATTCTTGTATTTGATTTCTCTTCTGTTATTTTTATCTAAATCTTCGGAAGTTAAGACCATTCCAATGCTCCTTTTCGCCATGCATAAACCAAACCAACGATTAGTATGAATATGAAGACAATCGCTTCGACGAAGGCAAATAACCCCAATTCCCCAAAAGATGTAGCCCAAGGGTAGAGAAATACGGTTTCAACATCGAACACCGTGAAGACCGAGGCAAACATGTAATGACGTATCTGAAATCGAATCCAAGTGTCTCCCTTCGGCTCAATACCTGACTCGTAACTCGCCAATTTTTCCGGTCCCTCTCGAGTGGGAGCAGCAAACCTCGTAATTGAGAAAGCTAGAGATGGAATAGATATACATACTAACAGAAAAATCCGAAAAGAGTCATATTGGTGAGATGAAAACATCCACACACTCCTTTCGTCTTGCTAATCACCCCCTTGATCTATTGAAGCAGGTTTAACACCTAGAACCTCTTCGGAGAAGTGGGTGGGTTGAGATTTGCAATTTGCTTCTGTTGGTAACTGCTAAAGCTAGTATTTATTAGCTTCATATTGAGAACAAGCTAAATATAGAGTCTCATCGCTATTTCGATTCCATTTTCGGGAAGAATACTTCAGGTTACAAAGTTTGTATTACAAATTGTCTGCGTGGCAGGCGCATCCGATTGATTACTATCCACATGCAGGGATTGAGTCGAATTGCCCCACCCCTTATTATTATTCAGAGGAAACCTTGTTTAAGGTTGAATAACCTTAATTGGATATATGAATTAAACTGAGTGAGTAGATTCGACCCGCCAATCATTTTGTCAGTTATTTTTTTATCTCCAGCTTATTTCTTCCCAAACGAGTTAGGGCTATACGGATTTGAACCGTAGACACTCTCGGTTATGCAGATCGGAATAGAGAAACAAATTTTCGAACTGCTTGTTGAACCCAACATTCGGGCTCTTCAACCAGCTGCTCCCCAATCCAAATTGGGAGGCGAACAGGCGCTGATGTACCAACCTTTGTTTTACAGATAAGTGAGAAAAAATGGTTCCGGGTGCTCAATCAATTCTTTTCCAGACATTTCTTCAATTTGATTGGAGAGTTGGAAAAAACTATATAATGAATAAGAAGTAGATTAAGCAATCCCAAAGTATCTCGAGAAGATTATTAGCTATGTGTTGACACAAGTTTGCCCCTGCCGGAAATAAATATAGCTTGCAAGCCTTAAAGGTCTCTGTCGCTTGGAGAAACTAGCTTCGCAACACTTCCCACACCCGAAAGTTTGTGAGACGAGGAAGATATTTTTTTGGTCCCTCGCGTTGTCCAACTACTTCTAGCATTGGAGAAACTAATTATCTACCATATCAACTTCCCAAAATTGATTTGCAGTCAAATTATCTGTCATGCTACTGTTCTTTCGTGGCGAAAAAAGTGAGGCAGAAATGGGTCATGCAATGTCTTGTTTTTCCCTGAGTCGTCGGGTTTCGACGAATCTTTTGAAAAACGTTGGCGCCCGTGTAAGCGAGACGCTCTACCGCTGAGCTATAGCCCTTGAAAAAACTGATTGGGTAATAAATATCTTCCTTATAACAACTCATCTCCGTCAAGTAAATTAATTGATGGGGAGCAATAAAATGTAGAACCGGTATTTTTTAGTTATAGAACATGAACTTGCTTTGAACCACTTGTTGCAGGTATAATAGATGCGTATATTCATATACGTATCTAGATATTTATATCTAAATATAGATACATATATAAAATATGGCAGTAACAACCCTACGTAGAGTGAGTGGCACACCCGACGACTAGGTGGAAATCGTAGTTTTGACGTAGGGAAAAATAACGGCGGCCTACTTAACTCAGCGGTTAGAGTATTGCTTTCATACGGCGAGAGTCATTGGTTCAAATCCAATAGTAGGTAACACTTATTAGATACCGCGACTACTAAATCGGCATCGGATCGGTACCTAATAAGAAAAGTTTCACTGTTTGTAAGATGTGTCGGACGCGTGACACCGTAACACTAGTGAAATGCAGGATTCTCGCGCTGGGTCATCAGGAATATTATATCAACTTTTCAAAAGTAGACTAAACGATAGTTGAAGCTTCCAATCTGGCTTTAGCTCTTTTAAATGTCAAGTTGGCTTCTATTATCCTTCTCCTGCCTTCTGCTTCAGCTAACTCGGCCTGAGCCGCTTGAAAACTTTTTTGAGCTTCGTCCGGATCAATTTCGCTAGCTTTCTCTGCCTCGTTGACTAATATTGTCACTTGATTATTATCTATCATGGCGAAGCCACCCATCGGTGCCATTGCAGACCATTGCCCATCACTACGTATCTTTGAAACCCCCATATCCAAAGCTGCGAGAAGGGGGGCATGATTAGGTAGTATCCCAATCTGACCACTATTGGTGGATAAAACAATTTCCCATACCTCAGAATTCCAAACTATTCGATTAGGGGCCATTACACAAAGACGTAATATCATACCTTTCATTGACCTCCTGCCTGCAAAGCCGCAGCCTTTGCGGCGGCTTCGTCAATATTTCCAACTAAATGAAAAGCTTGCTCGGGGAGATTATCTAACTCTCCTGGAAGAATCATTTGAAATCCCTTAATTGTTTCTGGTAAACTAACATATTTCCCCGGAGAACCCGTGAATACTTCCGCCACAAAAAAAGGTTGTGATAGAAAACGCTCTATTTTTCGAGCTCTAGCTACTGTCAAACGATCCTCTTCAGATAACTCGTCTAGTCCGAGAATAGCTATAATATCTTGAAGTTCCTTGTAACGTTGCAAAGTTTGCTTAACCCCCTGTGCCGTCTCATAATGTTCCTCACCTACAATCCAAGGTTGCAACATAGTTGAAGTCGAATCTAACGGATCCACGGCCGGATAGATACCTTTTGCTGCTAACCCTCTTGAAAGCACAGTTGTAGCATCTAAATGCGCAAATGTCGTAGCGGGAGCTGGGTCCGTCAGATCATCTGCAGGTACGTAAACGGCTTGAATGGAAGTTATTGAACCTTCTTTGGTGGAAGTAATTCTTTCCTGTAATGATCCCATTTCTGTACCAAGGGTCGGCTGATAACCCACGGCGGAAGGCATTCTACCGAGTAATGCTGAGACTTCCGACCCCGCCTGGACGAAGCGAAAAATGTTGTCGATGAATAGGAGTACATCTCGCTTGTTGATATCTCGGAAATATTCCGCCATTGTTAGAGCGGTTAAGCCAACTCTCATACGAGCTCCCGGTGGTTCATTCATCTGACCATAAACCAGAGCCACTTTTGATTCCGATAGATTTTGTTCATTAATAACTTTTGACTCTTTCATTTCCATGTAGAGGTCATTACCCTCACGTGTACGTTCCCCCACTCCGCCAGATACAGATACACCTCCGTGAGCTTTCGCAATATTATTGATCGATTCCATGATAAGAACTGTCTTCCCAACTCCGGCTCCGCCAAATAAACCAATTTTTCCACCTCGACGATATGGAGCCAAAAGATCCACAACTTTAATCCCCGTCTCAAAAATCGATAGCTTGGTATCCAATTGGGTAAATGCCGGAGCGGATCTGTGAATTGGAAATGTTGCACTATTTTGAACGGGACCCAAATTGTCTACGGGTTCACCGAGGACGTTGAATATACGGCCGAGAGTAGTTTCACCAACGGGAACACTCAGAGGAGCTCCCGTATCAACAGCGTTCATACCTCTCATTAAACCATCTGTGGCACTCATGGCTACGGCTCTTACTTCGTTGTTACCTAATAATTGTTGAACCTCACAAGTAACGTTAATCTCTTGGCCCGCCGAATTTTTTCCTTTAACTACTAGTGAGTTGTAAATGCTGGGCATTTCCCCTGGAGAAGAAGCCACATCCAATACTGGTCCAATGATCTGGGTGATGTACCCCACGTTTTTTCCCACCAATTCAGAAATTTCAAAAAAGAAAGAACTGGTTTTCATAACTGTTTCGATATGTTTTCTTTAGTCTTTAGTTAGTTGCTGAATCAATAGAGGTATGTGGTATTTCACCGCCAAGTGATCGGCAATAAGAAAAGTCCACCCATTCCACTTTCACCCCCCCCCCCAATTTGCAAATGAAATGTGACTATAAAAAAATGAAGTGAAGCAATTAGAGGGGTCGGGAATCGGAAAGATTTTTTTTTTTCACACAGCCCCGATACTCGCAAAATTGGTGCTTAATTTATTGAATTTTTGCTCTCGGGTCGTGTGTCTTTTCTATTTCCAGATCTTCAAACGTAAAGTAGCGAACTAACTTTTAGTTAGTTTGCAATCCAAGCACCAGTCTAACCACGAACAGATTCCTGAGTCAATGTATTGGGATAGGGCAAAGTGACCCTTCTTCAGCAGTTTATCCGGAAAACCGTGTTTATTAGTTGCACCCCGCATCGAACGCAGTATAAAATGGTAATGTTCCATTCCCAAAGTGGATTCTTAACAGGTATAAGTATCGTGTGGAAGTTGAATTACCAAAATCCATTTCACGTCTCACGTCAAAATACTCTACCTATGCCGAGCAGATCTCATCATTACAAGATTTACTATTTCAGTCATAGGGAGGAACAAACTCATGTCGCCACAAACGGAGACTAAAGCAGGTGTTGGATTCAAAGCTGGTGTCAAAGATTACCGATTGACCTATTACACTCCCGAATACAAGACCAAAGACACTGATATCTTAGCGGCTTTCCGAATGACTCCACAACCTGGAGTACCAGCTGAGGAAGCCGGAGCTGCAGTAGCTGCGGAATCTTCCACAGGTACATGGACCACGGTATGGACAGACGGACTTACTAGTCTTGATCGCTACAAGGGCCGGTGCTACGACATCGAGCCCGTAGCTGGGGAGGAAAATCAGTATATCGCATATGTGGCTTATCCCCTGGATTTATTCGAGGAAGGTTCCGTTACCAATATGTTTACTTCTATCGTAGGTAATGTCTTTGGATTTAAGGCTCTACGCGCTCTGCGTCTGGAAGACTTACGAATTCCCCCTGCTTATTCCAAGACTTTCATCGGACCCCCCCACGGCATTCAGGTGGAAAGGGATAAACTAAACAAATATGGACGTCCCCTATTGGGATGTACAATCAAGCCAAAATTGGGCTTGTCCGCCAAGAATTATGGTAGAGCAGTTTATGAATGCCTTCGCGGTGGACTTGATTTTACTAAAGATGATGAAAACGTGAATTCTCAACCGTTTATGCGGTGGAGAGATCGATTTTTATTTGTAGCAGAAGCCCTTTTCAAATCTCAGGCTGAAACCGGTGAAATTAAGGGGCATTATTTGAACGCCACTGCTGGTACGTGTGAAGAAATGATGAAAAGAGCCCGTTTTGCCAGAGAATTGGGTGCACCAATTGTCATGCATGATTACCTAACGGGGGGATTTACTGCAAATACCAGCTTAGCCTTCTACTGCAGAGACAATGGATTACTTTTGCACATCCACAGGGCAATGCATGCTGTCATTGATAGACAAAAAATTCACGGTATGCATTTTCGTGTATTAGCCAAGGGATTACGCATGTCCGGCGGGGATCACATTCATGCCGGAACTGTAGTGGGCAAATTGGAAGGTGAACGAGAAGTTACCCGAGGATTTGTTGACTTACTACGCGACGACTACATTGAAAAGGATCGTAGTCGCGGCATCTATTTCACCCAAGATTGGGTATCCATGCCGGGTGTTTTCCCCGTAGCTTCAGGGGGTATACACGTCTGGCACATGCCCGCCTTAACCGAAATCTTCGGAGATGACGCCGTTCTACAATTTGGTGGGGGAACATTGGGACACCCCTGGGGAAATGCGCCCGGTGCCGTAGCTAACCGAGTTGCATTGGAGGCTTGCGTACAAGCTCGTAATGAGGGACGCGACCTCGCCCGCGAAGGTAACGAAATCATTCGTGAAGCTAGTAAGTGGAGTCCGGAATTAGCTGCCGCATGCGAAATCTGGAAAGCCATAAAATTTGAATTTGATACAATTGATACAGTGTAATAAATAAGTGTGACTTTCCAAAGTTCTTCGCTCTAGCACCAGTCTAAAAATGATTGTGAAACATACTGATACTGGGAGTATCGGGAAAGAAATTTTCTATACGATACTCCTGGTCCCTTGAAACGAGGTTGGTGGCTAAATGAGGGGAAGCGCGTGTCTTCAAGCCGCAAATCCGAGGGTTCGAATCCCCGCCAATTCACATCAAAAAACTAGCAATGATTATTAATAGCTCCTTGACATACCCGAGGATGATCTTTTGGGTCACTCAATTTCATTATGTGCAATTTTTCAATATAGTGTTTTGCCTGCTTCGTTGGATAATCAATATTAGACACCTAAAATATGACTGATTCAGTAGCTAAGAGAATTACTAAATCTCCAATTTTGTTTTGTCAATAAACTCGGAGTTGGTGCTTATTTGCTAGTATGGCATCCGCCTCAACTGGACGAAGATTTTGTCACTTCGAAAAAAGGAAAAGAGAGAATTTGATGTTACACAAGCTAACAAAAAACGGATGAGGAGATTGCTACGTCTGTGATAAATTGGTTTGAAGATAGGCGAAAATTTGGTGGATTAATCGGAGCTTTTCTCGAAGAAGCTACAAGAAGCTCCACCCCAAGTGAGAGAGATAGACGAGTTAACGTCAACGCAAACAAAGGATTATGGGCTCGGTGTGATAACTGTGGAAATATGCTTCATGTGAAATTCTCGAAACAAAATAGAAGTGTTTGTGAAGAACGCGGTTATCACCTTTCGATGAGTAGTATGGAAAGGATCGAACTTTCAATTGACCCCAACACATGGATTCCTTTGGATGAAGACACGTCCGCAAAAGATGTATTAAGTTTTTCAGACGAGGATTCTCATGAAAATCGTATAATTCTTTCCCAAGAAAAAACAGGTCTAGCCGATGCTGTTCAAACAGGTATAGGAGATCCGAATGGAACACTTATTGCACCTGGCGTTATGGACTTCCATTTTATGGGAGGAAGTATGGGTTCCGTAGTGGGTGAAAAAATTACTCGTTTAATTGAATATGCTACGCAAAGGCTTCTGCCACCAGTTCTGATTCGTGCCTCTGGGGGGGCGCGCATGCAGGAGGGAACGTTGAGCTCGATGCAAATGGCTAAAATCTCCTCTGTTTTGCAACTCCACCAGGTTCAAAAAAAATTGCTTTACATATCCGTTCCTACCTATCCCACCACCGGTGGTGTTACTGCCAGTTTTGGAATGTTGGGAGATATAATTATTGCCGAATCTAAAGCCTATATAGCATTCGCTGGTAAGAGGGTAATTGAATAAACGTTGCGCCAGAAAATACCTGACGGTTTTCAAGCAGCTGAGTCTTCATTTGATAATGGGCTACTCGATTTAATCATTCCACGTAATCTTCCGAAGGGTGTTTTGAGCGAAATATTTGAGCCTCACTTATTAGTTCCCTATAATAAAAATTGAAGAAGGCTAAAAAATATTTGGCCCAAATCCTATTTGTATAACTTCCTGCAGATCCACATCTTATCTTTTCAGTGAGGAAACAAATAAATGAGGCGCAGGATGCTACTTTCGCTGTTGGTGTATGTATTTTTCCTGCAAATAATTTAGTGACATAAAAAATAGAAATTAGATTAGTTGTGCATATTATAAGCCCTTTTCTTCAAAGGAGAGAGGGAATATCATTAGGTACTAGAAGGAGTAGTAGAACGAAGATACGTTGCCGTATGTATAATCATTTCTTCTTGTGAGGCAATTTTACCATGACAGCATCTTATCTACCCTCCATTTTAGTCCCGCTAGTAGGTTTATTGCTTCCAGCAGTTACAATGGCTTCTCTATTCTTGTATATAGAACGGGATGAAATTCTGTAATCTTTTTTGTCTTTTCAGATGGAATGAAAGTGAGTTTCCCACTCCTCCTTCGAATTGGATTTTCTATTTATTTCTAGCCAAACTCCAATCGGGGTGACCCCCGTCGGCGGATACCTCCGCCTGACTTTTATTTGGTAGTCAAATAATAAATATTATTCATATTGTCGCAATCTATGTCTCATTCTTACTTCCCATAGAATTGAGATGTAGATTGATCATCTATTGGCAAGCTGAAATACTTTACTTTTAGAGAGTTTCCCATCCATAGGCTTGAGTTCTTAGTCCTTCACCAATTGGCGCACACGGAACATAAAGCAAATTAACAAATGAGCTGCGAAAGGGAGCTGCAAAAGGGAAGCGAGGGGGGGCGAGAAGTAAAGCATTCATCGAGACAACGAGAGTAAAGCATTCATTACGAAATTTGAGGAAATAATAATGAGTTCCTGTCCCAAATGGATCCAAGTAGAGTTCATAAGAGGCTCGCGTACATTTGTCAATTTGTGTTGGGCCTGTATCCTCGTCTGCGGCGCAACAGGTTTTCTACTGGTGGGCTTTTCTAGTTGCATCGGCAAAGATCTGATCCCCAAGCTTTCGTCCAAACAAATTGCATTTATTCCGCAAGGTCTTGTAATGTGTTTTTACGGTATCGCCGGCCTATTCCTTGGATTGTATCTATGTTGTACTGTTTTTTGGAATATCGGGAGCGGATATAACTATTTTGACAGGCGAAAGGGTATTTCTTCCATATTTCGATGGGGCTTTCCTGGTAAGAATCGACGTATCCACATCCGACTTGTACTGGGAGATGTTGAAGCGGTTGGTTTAAGAAATCAAGAAGGGTTTTTTCCAAGTCGAATTCTTTACCTAAAAGTGCGGGGTCGGCAAAGTATTCCTTTAACTAGAGACGAAAATTCAACTCCAGAATATATGGAGGAAAAAGCTGCCGAACTTGCTCGTTTCCTACGTGTATCAATCGAGGGATTTTAAATTCAGTCTGAAAAGTAGATTTTCTACTTTACAGAAACTTTTTGTGAAGTGATGCAAAAAAACGTTGAAAAGAAGTAATAAAATAAAAAGTTTGAAAAGATTCTCGAAAAAAAGGAAGTAGCTTAATTATGAAGTGAAAATTTCCCTTATGAGTTTCCTGCTTTGCAAATTTTTTTTCTCCCCCATCTTCTGGTTAAGGAATATTTAATATATGAAATTATGTAACTGGAAACGGAAATTTATCCGATGGTTTCTCAATACTCCATATCGTTCTTCGGATAGAGCTTATGAGGCTAGTAAGCATCTGCAGCCTGATTCTTCGTCTCTCACGCAACTGAAATCATTTCCCCTGGCGGCGGGGAAGTCATTACAAGCCCGAGCAGCTTCCGAAACTGCAGCTTCTGACAAATCTAGATATGTGATATATTGCAGTCTTCTGGAACACAGATTTAGTCTATTTTTTCGAGGAATCCATAAAAATTCAGGGATTTTTTTTCGTACGAACATCCTTTGGCCATTTCCAAGAAAACGTTACATATCCCATCCCCATTACGAAGACGACTATACGTATGAAGACAACTATATGGCAGGAAGGTTTTTAGATCCACCTCCGCCCAAGCTTCCAGATACTTCGACTTTCAAAAATATTACTTTGGGATCTCACTCTAATTATTACATGAGTGGCAAAACGCTCATTGGAAGGGGAGGAGTCGGCGGTATATTATCGGATTACAAACTCCAAGGAAATTCCGTCTCTCCAGCTGGGTCTATTTATTACAAGTTGAATAATCTGGAGAAAATGAATAGAAAATTAGCTTGGATCGAAGCAACTTCAAGTGAGTTTTTTTTTTTGAGAAAACCTCGTTTCAGACAACTCTTTTCATTTCGAACTGAAAAAAAATTGATTGAAGAAACGCTTAACTACGAATTAGCAGTTTCTCACCACAGTCCAGTAGCTTACGAGTCATTTAGTTTAGTCCCTCGGTCTGTGACTCGGACCTTATCCAGATTCGAGGCGGAATTAGCAAATCAATCAAAATTATTGGTACATAATAACTTTGATTTAGCAAAGAACCAAGCCTCTGTTTCCCTCCAATACGTCGGATTCCTCCTCCTCCTCTTTTTGCTTCGAGTCGCCATAGAAAATTGGTTTTTGGAACCCCGTATTAGGGGTTGGTGGAACATACTTCAAATCCAAGTCTTCTTGAACCCGCTTCAAGAAGAAAAGGCTTTGAGACAACTCCGAGAAGCAGAAGCGTTACTTCGGTTAAATGATGTTGTAATTGGCAATTTGGCAGATACGCAGTTGCAATATTTTGATGCGGATGCCCGTGACGAAACTACTCGATTAGCGATGACGTATGACGAGCCAAATATTCAGCTATTGCTGCAGCTAGCAACCAACACAATTAGCATTGCCACTTCATTCCCCCTACTTTTGCTGGGGAGAAAGAGACTTGCGGTTTCAAATTCCTGGATTCAAGAATCATTTTATAGTTTGAATGACACAATGAAAGCGTTTTCTATCCTTTTATTGACTGATTTATGTGTAGGGTTTCACTCGCCTCATGGTTGGGAAATACTGGTAGAGTCCCTCTTCGAACATCTTGGGTTGACTCCTAATAAATATGTAATTCCTTGCTTCGTCTCAACCTTTCCAGTTATTTTGGATACGCTGTTTAAGTATTGGATCTTTCGTCATTTGAATCGAGCATCTCCTTCAATTGTAGCAACTTATCATACAATGAGTGAATGACAATCATTCCTAGGAATTTTTCAACTAGCAAGCTATTCCTGTCCTTCATTTGGATTTGTACCTCCTACTCGCTCATCGCCACTTACTCCGAGGAAGTGGAATGACTAGAGAAATCAAAAGAATTGGAGAAAGAATAGACTCACTGACATTCTACAACGTCACGATTCGATTGTACAAATATTTAAGACTAAATATCGACCTATGCAAACAGCAATCACGAAGAAATGGATGAGGGAATGGTGGATTTTCTCACTTGTAGTATTAATCAGTTTTTGGGAATTAAGCTGTCCATCTGTATCAAATGCATATCCGATTTTTGCGCAACAGAACTACGAAAATCCACGTGAAGCCACAGGTCGTATTGTGTGTGCCAATTGCCATTTAGCCAAGAAATTTGTTGATCTCGAAGCCCCGCAATCCGTTCTTCCCGATACTGTATTCGAGGCAATTGTTAAGATTCCTTATGACACGCGGATAAAATAAGTACTGGCAAATGGTAAAAAAGGGGGGCTGAATGTCGGTGCCGTTCTCATCTTACCCGAAGGATTTCAAATAGCTCCCCCTAATCGTATCCCAACCGAAGTAAGAGATAAATTAGGAAAATTATCGTTTCAAACTTATCGACCCGGGAGGGAAAATATAATTGTCGTAGGCCCGGTACCGGGCAAATTATACAGCGAAATTATATTCCCAGTTTTATCACCAGATCCTGGCACCAATAAAGAAGCGCATTTTTCAAAGTACCCTATTTACGTGGGGGGGAACAGGGGGAGGGGACAAATCTATCCGGATGGAAGCAAAAGTAACAATACGGTTTATACCGCCTCAACGACGGGAAAGATAAAGGGGGTTGCTCGGAAAGAGGGAAAAGGTGGGTACGAAATTACCATTGAAGAATCAGCCGGGGGTCGTGAAGCAGTTGATATTGTACCTCCTGGACCCGAACTTATTGTTTCGGAAGGTGAGTTCGTTAAAGCTGATCAACCGTTGACTAGTAACCCCAATGTTGGGGGATTCGGACAAGGAGAAGTAGAAATCGTATTACAAGACCCCCGTCGGATCCAGGGTCTTTTAGCTTTTTTTGCATCGGTTGTTTTAGCACAAATATTTCTTGTGCTTAAAAAGAAGCAGTTTGAGAAAGTTCAGTTAGCAGAAATGAATTTTTGATTCTACCCTTTTTTTGGACCCCGCTCTTGCAGCAGATAAACCAATTGACTCACTGTTTCATCCCAAGTGTAGAAAAAATTGTTATTTCTCCACTTTTTTTGCAACTCGGGAGTTCTGGGCGTGATCTGTGAGTAGCTAGTAGCTATCAGTTAGGCAGTTTGCACAGGTATGTTTGCACAAGTAAGTGTGGGGGAGGGGGCAGCTTGGGAGTCACGTGAATGGGGTGTGGAGAGTCGGTCATACCCGCTGGTAGACAAATTGATTCATAGATTTCGGCGTAGTCGGGAATGTTGGTAGAATCAGAACCACCAACACTCCCGAAGCTACCAAAACGTCTTTCCTGGCCTAATTGATTTTTCTATTCCATCCAAGTTTCCAACTCGACTATGTCGAGTTCGAGTCAGTAATTAGCATATGCGACGGTAAACATGAAGAGGAGAGGTTGAAAACAAAAATTGGGACGACTAACTCACTTGCTTATCACTGGAAATGATGGGAAAAAAGAAGTGCTATAAATCTCGGTTTTCGATTCATCGCTATATCGACGGTATGCAAAAAATTGCTAGATAATGCTACTAGGATTAGTTACTAGCAAACTCTTTTCTCCAAAATTTTGATTTTTTCTTCTTGAAGCTGCAGAAAAGTAAAAAAAAAATGGAGCTACAAAATAAAAATTTCACTCCACTTTCTCGACTTGTTTAGAAACAAATGGTAGAATAAGAAAAAAAAAAATCCTAAGATAGGAATTGATGTCACCGGATTCAACCCCCATCTATTCTTCAAAATTACTTGGTAAGAAATCGATTGGCTCATTCAATCGGAAACAAAACGTGCTACGGCGTAGAGTCCTACTGAAGGCAAGTAATACGTTCAATCGTTGAGTTGTAGATGGCAGATGTGAAATCAATACATTTCTAGTTTGAGAAGTCGAGATCTGCTTAATCAAATCATTTTTCTTCTCCTCTCCTTATTCTTAGTCAGAAAGAGAAGAAAAACACAAACTTCGTTTGTGGAATTCGATACAATTTTTCCACTTAATCCCCAGTTGGGACAAGAGAAAAAAGTATCGACTATTGATTATTGACCAATTTACACTTCCATTGCTTTTAGAGAGATGACCCTAACCCTGAATAAGCTCCGTAAAAGAATACACCTGGCAAACCTATCACAAGTGTACCGGCTACAGTACCTACCAACCGCGAGGGAACCCTTCCAGTGGTATTTGTCATCTGCCACGCCTCCTTACCGCTCTTTCTCTTTATAGCTGCTAACCGGCCGCGACTCCAGACATGAACGGTCACAAATAATTGGGATCTCGATCTTTTCTACACAATTCTGCCTAATTTCTAGTTGAAAAAATAGTTGGAAAATGGAACAGCAAGTACAAAAATCGGCAATAGTCCCCGATAAAGGCTTGTACGATTTGGCTCCACGCTCTGCTTATTTGGATTCGGTTGTGTCGTAAATTCAAGGCTCGCCAAAAACTATCTCTGAATAAATTGCGTAGCTGATATAGACCCTAGGAAAAAAACCGTAGGTACAGCTAATCCATGTACGGCCAACCATCTAACGGTGAAAATCGGATAAGTTTTATCTAAAGCCGTTGGTTTCTCCTAAAAGGGTTTTGCAAATGCATCAACTTGCTCTAGCGAGTCGAAGCGACCAGTTACTAGAGGAACTTCTTGTCGGCTCTCCGAAAAATATTCGTTTGGTCGGGGGCTTCCGGAAACGTCGTAAGCTAAACCTGTACTTACAGACAGCCAGCCTGCAATAAACGGGGAGGGTATAGTAATGCTGTGAATGACCCAGTATCGAATACTAGTGATGATGTCGGCAAAGGGGCGTTCTCCTGTATTCCCAGACATGTTTAACTCCGTATTTATCTCGTAATATCAAAAAGACTCGGTTGTTTCCCGGATGGAAGAGAAGAGGTCGAAGGGGTCGGGGAAGGAGATGCAGGATGCACCGGCAGAAAGAAATCCCTTTGATAAAACAAACGAGAACTGATCCAAAATTAGGTTGTCACCATTATACCCAAGGTATACCTGAAATATGCTGGGTTAGTATAGCTATTTCACATACAATGCGGCAAGGTTACCTGTTACGGTATGAACAATTGATACTTGCAAAATCTCTAATTAAAACATTGTCACCCTTCTAACATGTGAAACACCCGGACAAAAAGGTAGAACCGGGCTTCCAGGCGATACAATAAAACGGTAAACATTAGGATCAATCTTTGTTGCACCGACCTATAAGACATACGGTCAAGCCATCTACATACATTCCATTGGACCGAAAGAGTCACAACTAAAAAATGGCGAAGGATAGCCCGGAAAATAAATGGGGAGGACTGCTTACCCGGCGGTCGATTAACCATTGTCGAGTGAAATACTACCTTAGTTGCCAGGAACCAGCTTTGAACTGGTGACACGAGGATTTTCAGTCCTCTGCTCTACCAACTGAGCTACCCCGGCCAACTGGGGAGAAGACCGTTTCGGAGACGAAACAGGTTAAGCAAGCTACTACACAACTGTTGGCCCCGGGAAAAAAAAAAAAAAGTGATGTGTGATTTCCTCAAATCAATGAAATTGAGAAATTTAATTCTCCGAAACAAACACTTGATTGAATATGGCGTAGCAGATTTAGGTAACTAAAATAACTTTGATTCGGGGATTCGGGGTGATAAACTACCCAAGAAAGTTGTATACTAACCCATCTGTTTTGTATTCAGATATATGTTCATTTCACTAAGCTACTTTGCTTTCCTGATGCTTGCAGTAACTTTTACCCTAGCTTTATTTATTGGATTGAACAAAATTCAGATTCTGCAACTTGTTACCTCATCACTAGTTTTCATGAGGAAGAAAAAGAGGAGATTGAAACTAGAAAAGAGTCTTTCACGTATATCGATTACTAATCCGTTGCACTTACCAACAATTAATTACTAGTTAATGTTTGAGATTATTATGGTAAGTATTTGTATCAAATGTTTACAAATTGAAATGGTTGAAGCATTACTATCTGGAATTGTGTCAGGCTTGATCCCGATAACCCTAGCTGGATTATTCGTAACTGCATACCTGCAATATCGACGGGGCGATCAATTAGATATTCGATAAGATTTAGTTAGGAATCGTCCTAACAAGGGGCAGATCTTGGGATTGGGGAAGAAAAGGGATTGAAAGAAGATCTGTCAAATACTTTCCCTATCCTTCCCCGTCCCAAATTTTTTTTTGGGAAACAATTAGCAGATAGCAGAGGTGGAAAACCGCTTCTCGAACGAAGAGAATCAGTTTTCAAATACGGCGTGTATAAACGATCCCCAGTGGTAAACACGCCCTGCAGGATTCGAACCTGCGACATCGGGTTTTGGAGACCCGCGTTCTACCGGACTGAACTAAAGGCGCTTCTTTGGAGAAAAAGTTATTTCAATTTACAAAGTGGTAGTTGTGGAATCTACCTATTTGCCATGAAAGGGATACAGGCTTGTTGACTTCACTTTGTTCCGGAAGGGAAAAAAAATAAGTGGAGTCAAGTGAATGGGGTAACAGCCGTCACCCCTGTAATTGGTCTACGAATAGAAGATAGGGATGACGGGATTTGAACCTGCGACATTTTGTACCCAAAACAAACACGCTACCAAGCTGCGTCACATCCCTACTAAATTTGACTTGGAAATGGTACCACCAATCCCTTGCCATTTGATCCAACTGATTATAATCTTCCCCCATAGATACTGGCTACCGCCGAAGTAGAGGTCCGTTTTTCAGCAAGTCGTTGATCCCCTCCTGACTTGGCATTGCCAGGGGTCGTCTACTGGAAAATAATCAATTCTTCTTTTGACTAAATGTGAAGAATAAAAAAAAATTAATTTAGGTATAGTTGGATTTTGGAAAGTAGAATTGGTGAAGAAAAAAACGAATGGCTAGGAGGGGAAGAGGGGGATAACAAAAATTGAGAAGAAGGAGGATTCCAATGCAACATGTGAAAGTATATCTTTCCACAGCCCCTGTTGTAGCTACAGTGTGGTTTGTCTTACTGGCTGGTTTACTAATAGAAACAAATCGATTTTTTCCAGATGCTTTATTATTTCCATTTTTCTAACTTCTTTTTTCTGACTAAATAAGCTGAATAGGAACCAAACAAGTGAGAGAGCTAACAGGACTTTACGCTTCGTCGCACACCTAATAACGAGTCGAGTCATTGTTGGAAGTGTTTAAATTCTCTACTTTAGAGGTCGAAACTTCGTAAGTAGTTCGTTTGTATTGTTACGGATTTACGTGCGACCCCCACCCCCCCTCCTCCGGGGAAACCAATTAGAGCACATCTGATTTCATGGCCAAAAATAAAGATGCAAGGATAACCATTGCTCTGGAATGTACAAGCTGTATTCGGAAAGAGACTGGTGAAAAATCCGCAGGTATTTGTCGATACACTACACGTAAAAATCGTCGCAACACACCCACTCGGCTGGAGTCAAAGAAGTATTGTTTTTTTTGCCGCAAACACACTTCGCATAGAGAATCGAAGAGGTGAAGAATATTTGCAATTGGTTTGGAGAAAGTCGATATCCAACATTAGTACGTATTGGTAGTTGCAAAGAAATATAATGAATAAATCTAGACACTTTTCCCGTAGACGTTCCCCGTCTATTCGTTCCGATGAGATTATTGATTATAAGAATACGAATCTACTTCGTCGATTCGTGAGTGAGCGGGGAAAAATATTATCGAGACGAATGAATAGATTGACCTCGAAGCAGCAGCGTTTGGTAGCTACTGCAATAAAGAGAGCCCGCATCTTGGCCTTACTGCCCTTCTCAAATAATGAGAGTTAGAGTCTTTTAGAAAGAGAATTAATCTCTAGAAGATTCTTCAATTTGGTCAAATAATCAATTCCTTCGGAACAGGTGCAATTGGCCGTAGTTTTGTTGAGTCAAACCGGTCGATATTTAAAGGTAGTATGCCCTTCCTCCCCTTGTTTTTTCTTTCTTCCCTCCCCTGCGGCGAAATCTGTAACTCAATCTAGTTTATTCTTCGCCTCTCTGTCTAAAGCGACTTGGAGAGGCGTAAATTTCCTGCCGCGGATCAAAAAGTTTTTCCGCTGTTAATTTTTTGTATGAGCATGGAGAAGCAGGAGGTATCTGGGGTAGCTATTTGGGCGAGTGTTTTGCGATTCAAGGCAATTTTATTTTCGTACAAACTGTGAATTGCCGAACTGTGGGTAATTCCATCTCTCCGCGCTGCTGCATTAATTCGAGCAATCCACAAACGGCGAAAGGTCCTTTTGCGATTCTTTCTATCCACATAAGCACAAGCTAAAGCCTTCTCCCTTCTCTGGTTCGCCGTTCTAAATAACTTTGAATGAGCCCCCCGAAAACCAGATGCGGAATCAAGAATGTTTTTGCGATACTTCCGGGCCACGGATCCTCGTTTTACTCTAGTCATTATACGTATAGCCTCACAAAAAATCCCAAAATTTGGGAAATAATGAAATCTATTGATTTTTTAATTCCTCCACTTATTCAAATAGTTTCATTTCAACATCCGTAATTGGGGATGTGAATTTAGGAAAATGCGTGACAGACTCCGCCCCTGCGGGGCATAACCACCCCCGCGGAGCGTAACCACTAAAAGAAATCATAGAAATTTTTGAAACATAGATTTGTAATTCTTTCTTTGTAAAATGTCTCAACAATGTTTTTTTTTTTTTCAATATAATTGCCTCACCCCCTGCGGAGGAGTGTAGATCAGTCGCAATAACTTCTTTCTCTTTTTATTTTCACCTCATGTGAGAATTAAAAATTCCGATGGCTTTTGCTACTCCGGCTTTCCTTTCCGCAAATACTCCAAGGTAACTTTTTTGCCTACTCTAGGAAAAAGTCAGACATTGTACTGAAGATTTTACAGATTCCGATGTTTCCGTGGTCAATTTGTCTTGGCAGTTGGATCCCCCCTATATACCGGAGTATCAACTTACTCCGAGATCGAATAAGTGGAACTACTGTTGGTGGGCCGCATGATCCCCAATATTTAACTCAGCTTGTTAAAGCTTTTTCAGTCAAATTTCTTAGTTGATAAAGAAATTTATATGTATAGTATAGTAGCGGTATTTTAGCCGGGGGTTGGCAAAACGGCTGATCCATAGTTGTTGCCGCCGAGGTGGAATTAGCAAAGTAGATGTAAAAGTTGATACCACCAGCCTTATTTCGTTTGATAATTCAACTTTATTATTACCGATTCTTTTTCACCTTCCCAAATTGAAAAGATCGGATTTGCACCGACTTCAACCACGAATTGCTATTTCCCGACGAAATAGGTGGATTAGGAATTTCTTCCCACCTCATATGGTAGATTATCCTGCAGCATTAATCTCCAAATGTTTAAGTTTCCGATCCAAACAAGTCACACATACACCCTGGTACACACTCCCCGTCGTTGGGGACATCCACGAAGAGCAGGGGATTTTGTCCCACTCCCCAGCAGTTGTCTCGCTTCCCTAATAAGTTGCTGATTTGTCGGCACGTTTGAAGACGCAGAATATTTATTCGGTTTAAAATATTCTCAACCAGTCAGTAAAAATTGTCGTATTTCCACACTCAAGAATTGAGCGTCGGTAGATCTTCGAGGGTATCGGGACTAACTCTTTGTAAATCCACTTCTACTTATAGGTGAGTGAATCAATAACAATAACTAAAAAGACATGAAACTACGGGGGGAAACAAAAAAAAAAGTAGAGTTCTAAAGAAAAATTTAGAAGTGAATTTCAAATAATTTTGTCTTAACAAATCTTCAACGTGATACGTTTTCCAACGCTACGAGATCCGCAACACCGTAATCCTGGGCTTCTTCCGCTGACGAAAATACATCTCTTTCCATGTCTTCGGAAATTATCCACGAGGGTTTACCAGTTCTCTGGGCATAGACTTTGGTTATACAATCGCGTAGTTTCGATGCTTCCTCCGCTTCCATGACACATTCTCCAGCTTGTCCGTCGTAATATGAACTAGCGGGTTGATGAATCATCACCCTGATTAGGTGACTCCGATTAAGTCTAACCGTACAAGCAAACATTTTTGCATACGGCTACTTCATATAACTAGGGTTTAATGCCCAATTTGGGAGATAGAAAAATAAATAATATAAATTTATTTAGGCATCAATTTTTCCTTTGCAACCCGCCGTCGGCCACTCTTTCTCCCTCGCCGTACCACGAATGCACGTATGAAAAATGGTTTTATGAAATCTCACCATCCTTCCCCTTGAAGTACTACGATGGCTCCGTCACTTACTTGCTTCCGCAATCCCGAAGTTTGCTATGTCTATCGTCGATGGACGAAGGAATCAACATTGTTCAAATCATAATTTTTTTTGACAAAAAAAAATTAAGATTTTGATCTATTTTGTAGATCAGATCTATTTTATTTCACTTATGACGCTAAGATATATTGAATTTAATTCTATTGAATTGATGACAAATCTACCATAAGTTAAAAAAAAAAAAAAATTTTTGATTCCGTTTCTATTTTTAGTACTTTGCCGCCTTACTTCTGAATATGTGTGGAAAAAACCACCAAGTACTAGTTGCCATGCTATTGTTACTTCAATCAAGCGAAGGCAAAAACCTAATCCACACAAATCATTGGCGCCAAGCGTGGGGCAGTGCTATACGTCTAGTAATTTCCCCCCCAGCCAGTATAGAAGATCCCATAGAAGCGGCAAGTCCCATGCAAATAGTATGTACATCTGGTACGACAAATTGCATTGCGTCGTAAACAGATATTCCAGCTAATACCGCCCCACCGGGGGAATTTACATACGAATACATATCTTTGGCCTGATCTTCACTATTTAAATACATCATGATACCAATAAGTTGATTGGCAATCTCGTCATCGACTTGTTGACCTAAAAAAAGAAGCCTTTCTCGATAAAGCCGGTTGATTGGGATAGGTTCATGCAACTTACATTTCCCCCCCTTGGAACCGTGTAGGTATCGTTGGAAACATACGGCTCTACTAATAGCTTCCGGATACAGGCGGGTGAAAAGGTGAGAAAGGGTGAATTTCCTCTACAACAGGTTTTCAATCTCGCCTGAATCAACTGGGGGCCAATCCCACTTTTCTTCGTTCAAGTTTGTCTGGACCATTTTGTTCACACATCTTGAACTACGCTGCAACTGGCAGTTGGTGCACCGTATGCCACATTCTTTTCCTCGCACCAATCCATTTCCGTCTGACATTGAAGCCTTCTGATAAGAAGAATCTTTAGGCTCATTTACTACCCCGAAGGGAATAAAATCCGACTACCACTCGCACATATGGAACAAGTAGTTTTTCTTTCCCTTCATTTTATCTACTTCGATATTTCATAGGTAGATTCGAAAAAATGAATCTGCTGAAAGAAATAATATCTTCGTTACGTTATTATTTTGCACGTCTCTTTGGGACGATTGATCTCTGGGATCGAGTGACCGGGGCCTAGACAACCTGTTCATTTCAACTAGCCATAGATTTTGACAGCTACCATTTTCACCGGCAGATTATAAATATAAATAAATATATATATATTTTTTCTCCCCCTATGTTTTTGACTCTTGGTCGAGTGGTCGAGGAGACGATTCCAGGCAGGCAAAGTAGTTATAAATCGATCGGCTACAAAATGGCGGAAACAGGTTCCACCAGGCTCAACATACCCGACGGGTTGCACTATACGTCAACCCGAACCGCATCCTCTTCCCCAGGTAGACGAAAGGGAACTTTTGGAACACCAATTGGCATGTAGAAATTCTTAAAACTGTTGTATTTACCTCCGAATTGTGGGCGTAAGTAAGTAAGAGTTTAGTGGATAAATATTTACTTGCGTCACATTGTAACACGGAGACAGCATGGGTTGTTAGATCTTCGATTCTAGCAGATATTATCCAATTATGATGGGACCAATCCCAACGTTGTTACATGGAGAGCAAAAATGCTAAAATACTCACGCCTCCACCCCTCTTCGGGAAGGAAGTTGCTAGCTTGTTCCGACATAGCTACGTATGTTGTACAATCCAATAGGTGAAACAAATAAAAAAGTTTTCTCGTCGAAGATTGAAAACATTGCTCGTTTCCCTATGACTATGTCGTCCCAATTACGAGCTAAAATAATTTTTCATCAGATGGTTTGCGAGGCAAACTTTCTCTCATTTTCCTGAGATAGAAACCTCCATTGCTAGAAAGTTACGTGGTGATCAGTCGTCTCCAATAAAGAAAGGGGTTTTTCACGGGTTTGCCTTGGTATCGCGTTCACACCGTCGTATTAAACGACCCCGGTCGGCTAATTTCTGTACATCTGATGCATACTGCTTTGGTTTCCGGCTGGGCGGGCTCGATGGCTTCATATGAACTAGCTGTCTTTGACCCATCTGATCCCGTTCTTGATCCAATGTGGAGGCAAGGTATGTTCGTCATTCCCTTCATGACTCGCATCGGGATAACGAAATCTTGGGGGGGTTGGAGTATCACAGGAGATACTGCAACGGACGCGGGTATCTGGAGTTACGAAGGCGTAGCCGCAGCTCATATTATACTATCTGGCTTGCTCTTTCTAGCCGCTATATGGCACTGGGTGTATTGGGATTTGGACCTGTTTCGTGACGATCGTACAGGAAAACCATCCCTGGATTTACCTAAAATATTTGGAATTCATTTATTTCTTTCGGGAGTACTTTGCTTCGCGTTTGGGGCGTTTCACGTAACTGGTTTATTTGGTCCCGGCATCTGGGTCTCAGATCCATACGGATTAACCGGAAAAGTAGAATCTGTAGATCCGGCTTGGGGGGCCGAGGGCTTCGACCCATTCATTCCAGGCGGAGTAGCGTCTCATCACATAGCAGCAGGAGTGTTAGGTATACTAGCCGGATTGTTCCACCTCAGTGTCCGCCCTCCCCAAAGGTTGTACAAAGCTTTACGCATGGGAAATGTCGAAACCGTGTTATCTAGCAGTATTGCCGCCGTCTTCTTTGCCGCCTTTGTGGTTTCTGGAACCATGTGGTACGGCTCCGCCGCCACCCCAATTGAACTGTTTGGTCCCACCCGATACCAATGGGATCAGGGATATTTCCAACAAGAGATAGAAAGACGAGTACGATCAGGCGAAGCTGAAAATCTCAGCTTATCACAAGTTTGGTCGAAGATTCCGGAAAAACTGGCTTTTTATGACTATATTGGCAACAACCCCGCAAAGGGTGGGTTGTTTAGAGCAGGTGCAATGGACAACGGAGATGGCATAGCCGTCGGTTGGTTAGGCCACGCCGTTTTCGAGGATAGGGAAGGACACGAGCTCTTTGTACGCCGCATGCCAACCTTCTTCGAAACATTTCCGGTCGTCTTGGTAGATGGAGAAGGTGTCGTAAGAGCTGATGTACCATTCAGACGGGCGGAATCAAGATACAGTGTTGAGCAAGTAGGTGTAACCGTAAAGTTTTTTGGCGGCGAATTAGATGGTGCCAGTTTTAGTGACCCCGCCACAGTAAAAAAATATGCTAGGCGCGCCCAATTAGGAGAAATCTTCGAATTTGATCGTGCCACTTTAAAATCAGATGGTGTATTCAGAAGTAGTCCACGAGGTTGGTTCACTTTTGGCCACACCACATTTGCTCTCATCTTCTTTTTCGGTCACATTTGGCATGGCGCAAGAACTTTATTTAGAGACGTCTTCGCTGGCATCGATCCCGACTTGGACGCCCAAGTCGAATTTGGCACATTCCAGAAGTTAGGAGACCCAAGTACCAAAAGACAAACTGTTTAGGGGATTCTTACTTGCAGATCCCTTGAAAGTAACAAGTGGGGTTCGTCTTCCTCCATCCCAGTTAATAATCTTGACTGGGTCAAATAAAAAATGGATTAAAAAAATGTTTTGTCAAAATTTAATGAATTATATTTTCAATTGACTTTTTTTAAACATTTCAAAGTTAAGTTAATAAAAAGAAATTCTAGTAGAATAAAATCCGCCTAATTAGTACGAGAGATATCTTTAAAAACACTGATTTACTGCTTAACCCATGGAAGCACTGGTTTACACATTTCTGCTGGTAGCCACTTCAGGTATAATTTTCTTTGCCATTTTTTTTCGAGAACCTCCCAAAGTGCCTAACAGGGGTAAATAAAGAGCTTTCTATCCGACTTTAACATATAAAAAATGGAAGGCATTTCTCTTACATCAACGAAATCGCGACTGCAGCTGAAATGAGATTAATTGGAGACCTTCCTCTCCATTTTTTGGGAGGAGGGTCTCTTGGTCTGACTAATCTTCATGTTCTTCAAAAGGATCTCTTAGTTCTTTGGACGGTTGACCGAAAGCGGTATATGAAGCGTAACCAGTAAAGCTAACAAGTGAACAGGATGAAAAAGTAGTGACCAAAGTTGCAGTTTCCGTTGCCATGTGACCCAATAGATTTTAATTCCCACTCGGTATACTAGTATACAAAGTCAGCAAATTTCAACCAGTTGAGCAGGCTTTATGGCTACGAAAGTTCTTGATGAAACTCCTAGAGGTAAACCCAAAATAAGTTTTTTAGGAATGGTTTTAAAACCGCTCAACTCAGAATATGGAAAAGTTGCTCCTGGTTGGGGAACCACTCCCTTGATGGGGTTTTTCATGGCTCTATTCGCCATATTTCTAGTTACTATTTTGGAGATTTATAACTCTTCCGTCTTGTTGGACGGTATCTCGATTAGTTGGTAAAAAGGACCCAAGCCCCGCTGAGGCCCCAGCAGCAGCTGGGGACTTGGGAAGATACATTGAAAATCAAATAGGTAGTTGAATCGCGTAAATTCTTTCTTCTCTTTTTATTTCAGTTACTTTGGCAATATGGGTGTGTGATTCGACGCAATTAATCCGATCCAATAAATAATAAGTTCTTTTTTTTTTTTTCATTTATTTGGCCGATAGAGTTTTTCATGTCTGGCCGGGTAGCTGGTGAGTAATTACTACTCGAAACGCGAGAAACATGTATTTATTGGAAAATATCAAACTATGATTAAATTGAACCAATTTACTGCCTAAATTTCGTAATGAAGTTGCTACCTAATACTACTGACTCAACAGCCAATCAGAAAATTCTTTATTTTATAAAAAATTGCTCTCAATCAATTTCTTTCTCTCCCAATATGGGAGGGAAAGATGTGCAAGGCTTTTGATAGCTGGTCTAATTACGAAGTGGCGATAGAGGATTTGATGCCCATCAGATCTTTTCATTTCAGATACTAATAAAATATTTCATCGATATATAGGAAAAATCTAAGGTTTTGTGAGTATTTAGCCAATCAGATTAAAACGAAGTAACCTCTATCCATGTATGTATTTCACCTTTTTTCCCATCAATGTTCGGGACTAGACTAGATACGTCGATAAGTTGAAAAGATTTCCCAAGACGCTAATACTCCCTCAGATTGGAAGGTAAAGGCTAACGTGAGATTGAGGTAGGATTTCTTTTTGAGGTTTCTAAAGCTGAGTCATCGCTCCCTTATTTATATTTAACGATTGGTCGATGTAGAAAAACCGGTGGGGGTTTGAAACCTTTTTCGTTAGCAATAGAGGGGACAGCGATCAAAACACATTTTTGCCTAAGCTGCGTGAGAAAAAATCCTCATGCGCAGTTTTTCAAGAGGGAGTCAAAGAGGCTTACTATCTTGCTAAAGTATATGACTGGTTCGAAGAACGCCTTGAAATTCAGGCAATTGCCGATGATATTACTAGTAAATATGTCCCTCCACATGTAAACATCTTTTATTGCTTAGGAGGAATCACGTTAACTTGCTTTTTGGTTCAGGTAGCTACCGGTTTTGCTACGACCTTTTATCACCGTCCGACTGTTACGGAAGCTTTTTCTTCGGTTCAATATACAATGACTGAGGTAAATTTTGGCCGGCTTATTCGTTCCGTCCACCGTTGGTCAGCAAGTATGATGGTACTGGTAATGATTCTGCATGTATTTCGTGTCTATCTAACAGGGGGATTCAAAAAACCTCGCGAATTGACCTGGGTTACTGGAGTCATTTTAGCTGTATTAACCGTCTCTTTCGGTGTAACTGGATATTCCTTACCTTGGGATCAGATTGGCTACTGGGCTGTCAAAATCGTGACGGGTGTACCCGAGGCCATTCCCTTCGTAGGATCTCCACTTGTAGAGTCGTTGCGGGGAAGTGTGAGCGTTGGACAATCCACATTAACTCGTTTCTATAGCTTACACACCTTCGTGTTACCGCTTCTCACTGCCGTTTTTATGCCAATGCATTTCCTAATGATTCGTAAACAAGGCATTTCGGGTCCCTTATAATTTTTTTTGCAGAAGAAGGGCGAAGATAATAAGTACCATATATATATAGTACTTCCCATTTTCACTTCCTAAGCAAATTGCTGTTCTGTTGCCGCAAATACTTACAGATGAGAAGTCACTTGGCGGATTGAATTCTCGTCTCGAACTACCGAGTGCGGTTGAGACATTGAATAGGAAAGATTGGATTATGGGAGTGTGTGACTCGTTGCAAAACAAAATATGTGGGCTATGCAGAAATCAAGTTATATACTGCCGTTATGTCTCTTCCCAACTTTGCTTCGGGATCAAGAATTGAAACCTGGGTATAGAAGCATCTCTCTAGAAGTCGGAGAGTTGTTTGGAGGATTTTTTTTTTCATGGTCGAACCAAAAATTATTGAAGGCCCCGTCAAACCCCAAATCTCTCTCCACATCCGGATCCGGAACTACGTCAGATTTTTTCATAGATATACGGCTTTTATTACGATGCATACATTTCCTCTGCATCGACTACCAATTTCCTACAGTAATAGCCGTCGGGGTAAATAAACGATCTAAATAAATCAATGGCCAAAATAGTAACGAGTTGAAATTCTATATGCAGCTGCAAAGTCTTTTGCGTAAATCATAAATGACACAATACATGACGCAACGTATAGGATACAAGATAATCCGCGAAGCTTCGTTTTGAAGGGAAGTTATTGAGCTGATTCGGATGAGAGGCCACGCTGCAAAATAACTAATTTTTGTGTCTCTATTCACCTTATCCCGTCTCACAAGATGAGGCGGTGCAGTAGATGATGCTTGAGCCGTATGGGAAAAAATTCCCATGTTCGATTCTTACGGGGGAGTGAGAAGTCCATCCCAATAACAAAAAAACCTGACTTGAACGATCCTGTTTTACGAGCAAAATTAGCTAAAGGTATGGGACATAATTACTATGGAGAACCTGCTTGGCCCAATGATCTCTCATATATATTTCCTGTAGTAATCTTAGGAACTATTGCGTGTACTGTGGGACTAGCCGTTTTGGAACCATCAATGATTGGTGAACCAGCAAATCCATTTGCAACTCCTCTGGAGATATTACCTGAGTGGTATTTCTTTCCCGTATTTCAAATACTTCGCACAGTACCAAATAAATTACTAGGTGTTCTCTCAATGGCATCGGTACCTGCAGGTTTGTTAACCGTTCCTTTTCTTGAAAATGTCAATAAATTCCAAAATCCGTTTCGACGCCCAGTAGCCACAACGGTCTTTGCAATTGGCACCGTGGCCGCCATCTGGTTAGGTATTGGAGCAACTTTACCCATAGAGGGATCCCTAACTTTGGGTCTATTTCAGCATCTCTCTTCCGTTTTTTACAAATACGAAAAATATTTGGATCCAGTCTAGGGACTAATTGCTATGGAGCAAGATTTCCCTAGACTCATTTGTTTTCGATTGAAAAACCAATATTTTTATAGATCATATCTATATATCTATCTAGATAGATGTAGATAGAATAGATATAGATAGAACTCTATTTTCCCTCGAAGGAATCAAAAGTTGACCCTAACTTTTCATCTCCCTCGGACTTATCTTTTCTGCCTCTGCTTATGCCACAACTAGTTATCACGCAATTGTTTCTGGTATTTGCTAGATTTCCAAAACTAAAACTTTTGACACATGAAAGAGAATTTGGTTTGGGAGGGGAAATTTTATTTGTTTTCTATTGCTTCTACCGATTGATACCCAGTTTCTTGCTGGGTAATTGTTTGGCAAAACGATCCCACAGCGCTTCGGACACTTGATCCACAGATTTTTGACCAAAATTCTTTATTTTCGACAAATCTTCCCGGCTGTAGTTAAGCAAATCAGCAATTGTGTATATTTCGGCCCTTTTCAAACAATTGAAAGCTCTAGCAGGTAATTCCAGTTGATCAATAAACATATTTTTTAGAAGCTTTTCTTCCAGTTTATTTGCGTCATCAAATTGCAATCGCAAAGATGGTAATTTTGTCGAATCGGAAGAATCTTCGCCATTTTTGAAGAAAAAAACGTCCCCGGACCTTACGCGCAGGAAAGGAGTTGTCAAGTCCATGAGTTTTTCAGAAGCTTTGCTAAGTGCTTCATGTGGTGTCAGACTACCATTAGTCCATATTTCGATGAATGGTATTTCCTGCGTCGCTACACCGCTTCCAAATAGATGGATACTATAATTAACGTTTCGGACAGGCATAAATACAGCATCGATAGGAAATTTTCCATTTTTGTATTTCGAAATATTTTTTATATGATATCCGCAGTCTTTTTCAATTTCTAACTCAATAGTAAAAGATATTGGTTGCGTAATGGTAGCTATATGTTGCGAATTGTCAATTGCTTTGACGCGAGGCGGCAATGATATATCACCCGCAGTTACTTTTTTAGGACCCGTTACAGATGGAGATGCCTCCCAAATATCTTTCTCTTTGGAATCAATTCTAAGCACAATCTCTTTTGGATTAACTAAAGCATCATGTATTGTCTCTTAAAGGCCCGTTATTGTGGAATACTCGTGCGCGACTCCGCAAAATTTTGCACACGTTATGCTTGTTCCTTCAATCTCTTGCAATAAGACTCTACGCATGGCAATTCCCACAGTACTGGCTTGGCCTCTTCTGAAGGGAGATATAACGAAACGCCCATAATGAAGCCGCTTACCTTCTTTTTTCGATTCAAGGCATTTCCATTGAATTGCCTGTGTAGAGGTCGACGTCTCGTTTTTGCACATACAAAGATTTACCCCCTCTTTTCGATGTGACTAATTGCTGGTTACACGCGTCTCTTTCTGGGGGGTCTACAACCATTATACGGCATAGGAGTCACGTCACGTACGAAACTGAGAATTATACCGCTTCTGCGAATAGCCCGCAAAGCGGTGTCTCTCCCTGGTCCGGGTCCGCTTATCATAACTTCTGCTTGTTTCATACCCCGATCCATCGACGCCCGAATCGCATTTTCCGCTGCAGCTTGCGCAGCAAATGGTGTGCTTTTGCGTGTTCCCTTAAATCCGCAGGCACCGGCAGAACGCCAAATAATTACTTGTCCTCGGACGTCTGTGATGGTAATGATAGTGTTATTAAAACTTGCCTGTATATGAATAACTCCCTTTTGAACTCCGCGTTTTCCCCCACGTGAACGAATTTCCCCCGAGTTATTTGACATAATTAATTAATCATTTTTATTGGGAAGCTATGTTTAATTAATAGTATTTCTCAAAGACAAATTTTTTTATCCCTGTCTCTGTTTATGTTTCAAGTTGCAACAAATTACCATAATTCGCCTACGTCTACGAATCAGTCGACATTTTTCACATATTTTTCTAATGGAAGCACGAATTTTCGTATCTAGAACCTTGAATTAATTGGGTAAATCTATCTATAGATTTGCTACGCGTTCTCTCATTCAAGATGGAATTTTGACAAATGAGTAGAGAAACGCTAAAGAAGATGTACTGATACCGAGCCGAGATCTACTGACTATTGCTTGTATGCTTACTTCTGAGTCGGTAGATTATGCGTCCCTTGGTAAGATCATAGGGACTCAGTTCGACCCTTACCCTATCTCCTAGTAGTATTCTTATATAACTGCGTCACATCCTCCCCGATATGTGAGTCAAAACTTGACATCCATTATCCAAACATGCTCAAAACGTTGCATTGGGTAAAGATTCTGTAACTGTACCTTCCATGTCAATGAGATTCTGTTTCTTCATCATTCTGAATAAATAAACCTCCTATTTACAGGTTTCTCCCAAGAGATGAGTTTCTTTCAAGACGTAACTGTCAAAAATAACTAATTTTTGCTTTTTTTTTTCTTTTCATTAACCGTCCAATTACCAAATATGACGCAGGATTTCCCCCCCAGTTTTTCTTCGTCTAGCTTCCCGATCCGTAATGAGCCCATAAGATGTTGATAAAATTGTGATTCCCATGCCCCCTAATATTTTTTTAATTCTTTTATGATCTGAATAAACTCTAAGGCCGGGTTTGCTAATGTGTCTAATTGCTGTCACGTAAGGATCTCTTTTCTTTCCAAAATACCTTAGTCTGACATCCAAAAAATTTTTATTGGTTTCCGTGTGTTCCGTGACGCTTCTTAAAAAACCTTCTTCCAATAGGATTTGTACAATACCTCTAGTCATTTTAGTAGCCGGTATCCTAATCATAGCTTTTTTTCTCGTGTTCGCATTTCTGGTGGAAGTAACTGTGGTGGAAATGGCATCGTTATTCATAAAATATCAATCGGTAGTTATTACAGTTGTTGGTACCAAAGTAATTTTAATTTCCTGCTTATCCTATTGGCAAAATCTAGACGAAATCTAGATTAAATCCGAGGCTGAAAAAGAAAAGTTCTATCCTTTCTACTCACTTTCACTACTTGTCGCAACACTTCGGGAGCTAACGAGACTATTCTAGTGAAATTACATTCCCTCAATTCCCTGGCTACTGGACCAAAAATCCTGGTTCCTCTGGGATTTCCTTCCTGGTTTACGACGACGGCTGCATTGTCGTCAAACTCCAGGATCATTCCATTACGTCGTTTCACCCCTTTCCGAGTGCACGCTGCCACCGCCCTAACCACTTCCGATCTCTTCAAAGACATGTTGGGTATGGCTTCCCCTACTACGGCGACAACAATACCGCCTACACCTGCGTATCTACGGTTGCCGGTTCCTAGCACCCGAATACACATTGACTTGCGAGCTCCGCTATTGTCTGCTACATCTAAATAACTTTGAATTTGAATCATTTGATATCGTTGGTAAAATAAAATGTAGGTTTAATTATATAGGTATTTATTAGCATATCTATCTATTTATGTATAGAAAGATATATTTATCTATACATAGATCTACCTTAACATATATACCCGCGTAGAAAAGGGAAGAGATAAATATAGATAACTAACATGGAACTATTTACGTAGTTTTTTACAAATTACTACATTCCGGCGTAGAGAAAAAATAGATGTGTTTGATCTTTCCCCCCACCGAAGAGGTGAGGGAAAGTTGTAAAGAGAAACGTTAGTTATTAATGATGCTCCATCTCCATGTCTTCAAAATATCACGGGAACAAATTGTAGCTATTGCATCTCGCATTCATCGGGAAGAAATATAAATAAATATATATTTATTTTTGCTTACTCACCTGACGCTTCGAAAAAAAATGTCACAATTTTTCCGAAGTCACTAGCCGAGTAGCTATAGGCATTTTGTGCGCAGCCATCGACATGGCAACCTCAGCCACTTCTTTTGGTACTCCGCTGAGTTCATAAATTATTCGACCAGGTCTGATTACGGATACCCAGTATTCAGGAGATCCTTTTCCTGAACCCATACGCGTTTCGGCCGGTCTCATGGTAATTGGTTTGTCGGGGAAGATGCGTATCCATAGTTTCCCACCTCGACGAGCATGGCGCGTTATTGCCCTTCTGCCTGCTTCTATCTGTCTAGCCGTAATCCAAGCAGGTTCAAGGGCTTGAAGGGCAAATTTTCCGAATGAAACTACGTTGCCGCGACTGGATATTCCCTTCAATCTTCCCCTATGTTGCTTACGGTATTTAGTTCGTCTGGGGTTGCAATCGATGCTAACAAAATTTAATCATCTTCGCTACAAAACCGGATGTGGAAGTCTCGTTCCAACCGGCTCCTCGTAAGTGCAATACCACTTTTTACTTCTCGTAAATCGACTACTAGCTCCCACGGAGCTTTGTCAGCTTCTTATTCATCCACTTTTGCCTATGAGAAGTTATTTGATACTATAGTAGCACTAAATCTACGGGCGAGAATGGGCTTTACTCTCTGAGTCTGTAGCTTTCGAAGAAAAGCTTCCCTCGCCATCCCACCTACCAAATTGCAACATTCACGAACTGAATGAGATTTGGAAGTTTTCTCGTTGTTTCAATCTTTTTGAGCAGACGTTTAGGTTCTTCCTTTCGGCAACGGAGCTGCAGTACCATATCTTATATCAATTTCACTGAGTCAACGCTCCCAGTATTAATTGACTCAAAGCTCTCCCCCGGCTTCTTCGTAGCCATGCTGCATCACGTAAGATTTCGGAAATTAGTTGGTTAACCATACGACTAGTTGTGAGGAAATGTATTTGAGTTCCTCAGATTGCCGTGAAATAATATTTCATTGCTTCCAGCTTTTCCATAGAAAACGTTTGGTTTTCAAGGATGGAAATTCTTGTGGTGAACTAAGTTCTAATTTCGCCACACATTTAGGACTCATCTAGTGAATCCTCATCGACAAAAGGAGGATTTAACTCTCAATCAGTTAGATATCTTACCTTACGGACAAAAAGGTGTCTTTTTAACGAGTCGCTCACTAAGCGTAGCAAAGATATTTCGAAACTTGGAATAGGAAGATTTGAAGCTAAAATAAAATGAAGCTACTAAGTTTTCACTGATAGTTATCAATATAGTATCTCGTCTCTATTGCAGAAAAATTGCTAATTATCCCGAAATATCCAAGTCTTTATACCCAAAACTCCATGAATTGTCTGAGCCGAGTGATAGCAGTAACTTACGTTGGCTTGAATCGTCTGGAGAGGAACTCTACCTTCTCTAGCCCATTCGACGCGAGCCATTTCACTACCATTTAAACGTCCGGCTATTTGGATCTTGATGCCTCCACCATTGGTTCTTGCAGCCATTTCAATGGTTTTTTTCATAGTTCGTCGGAAAGGCACTCTATTTCTTAGTTGCGAGGCAACATGTTCTGCCAAAATCTTTGGTTCTCCATATGGTTGGGTAATGCCCGTTAAGGTCACTTGTAGATTTTGACTTTCAAATCCTAAGATATTTCCCAGATCATGTTTTATTTGACTAATCCCTAAACTCTGTTCTTCAATTAGTAAATCAGGAAATCCGGTATGTATATCAATCTGAATAAGATCCGTCTTTCGCTGGATTTCGATATGTCCAACTCCACCGTAGTTGGAAACACTTTTCACATGTTTTCGAATATATTTTTCGACGAAAGCGCGTATCTTTCTATCTTCCTCGAGAAACTTTGGATAATCCTTCTTCTGCGCAAACCAATAAGAATAATGCTTTTAACTTACGCCGAGTCGAAAACCAAGTGGATGAATCTTTCGTCCCATATGTATGTTTCCTCAACTCGATAATAAATTATTTTCTGGTAGCGCCTTTCCGTCCTTAAATTTATTTCAACTAGTTATTAATTCATATGCACTCACTTTTTCATTTATTTCTCAATAGACTTTGAGCTCAATTGAACAGTTACCTCACACGTGGGTTTTCTTATCGGGTAACCGCGCCCCTGAGCTCGCGGACGAAATCTTCGTAGATATGTGGAGTTACCTACCCAAGCTTTACTGACAAACAAATCAGATTTATTTGGTTCAAGATTAGTACTTGCATTTGCAGCTGCGGAGAGAATAAGCTTTGCTACGGTGTGACATGCCCTATAGGGCATGAATTCAAGTGATACAAGTGCCTCTTCATATGAACAATTTCGTATCCGATTGATGATACGTTGCATTTTAATAACTGACACACGGACATTTTTCCCCAGGGCTCGCGCCCCGACCTGTAATTTACTTTTGCTTCCCATGAAATATGATTTCCTAATTCAATAAATTATCGGCGAGATCCTTTATCATTTTTGGCGTGTCCCCTAAAATTACGGGTGGGTACAAATTCCCCTAGTTTATGACCCACCATACGATCGGTTACGTAAATAGGCAAATGCTCCCGTCCATTATGGACAGCAATCGTGTGACCAATCATAATAGGGACTATTGCAGAAGCACGAGACCAAGTCGTGACCAACTTTCTTCTCCTCTGCATATTGAGATTTTGAATTTCCCTTATTAGGTGATTAGCAACAAAGGGACCTCTTCTTGATGAACGTGCCGTGAACAGTTACTCCTTTCCTAATAATACTTCTATTTATCAGTCAAGAACCTTTGCGTCGACGAAGTATGAGGGGATTGATACACTTCTTCCCCCGAATCCTCTTCCCAAGTGTCACGTGTCCCCAAGGGGTTAATGGCTTCTTTCTGCCGATGGAAGTTCTGCCCTCCCCCCCTCCGTGGGGATGATCCACAGGATTCATGGCTGAACCTCTCACCCGGGGTCTATCCCCCAACCACCGCCTGGATCCCGCTTTTACTAAGCCCTCGCGTATGATATCTACGTTTCCAATTCGGCCTACACTCGCTAGACAATTTTGAGGTATTAAACGAATTTCGCCAGAAGGTAATCTTAATGTAGCTAATTGACCTTCTTTTGCAACTACTTTGGCTCCAGTACCGGCTGCTCTAACCAATTATCCACCTTTCCCGGATTTCAGCTCTATATTATGTATAATAGTCCCCGAAGGCATTTTTGTCGAAGTAGATCTTCTCATTCATGGTTTCTCTCCGCTGACACGGAGTTAACTTGAGAAAGGATCCCTTCCCAAACTGTACGAGCCCGTTTCGGAGCATACAGCTTTCCGGATGCTGAATGTTTGTTGAAGTAGATGTAACTAGTTTCATTTCTAGTTCTTTTCATCACATCCTAGGCTTTTTTTCCCTTTGCCTGCACCTGGTTTTTCCAGTATCTACCAAGAATTTGGCAACAGAATTGATGACTTCGATGATTTGCGTTAACATTACTTAATGTCTGGAATAACTTAGGAAACTCCTTCCCATTGGCATCTATTTTAGTTTAGATAATTGCACTTCTGTACATTTTTCTTTGTCATATCAACTAACTCGCCTGGAGTTTCGGCATTGCCTCTGACCGCCAACCCGAATTAATTTTCTCTTCCTCTATTGTTGATGTATGGAAAAGATTATCTTTGCCTACTGCCTTAATTTCAAGACTATTTATCTGTTTCCATATTATTTTACCCTTGCAAATTGATGTATTTTTACCCGTGGCTAAGGTAAGGTGTGGCACATGCTTCTGTCCCTAGTTGGTTACCCAACGAAGTTTATTCCGAAGTTTATGGCAACCTCGTCGGAGTAGTGCCGGGTTTATGGGTTTACTCCACAACCCAATCGATTAATCTCCGAACACGCAAATCATTTAGTTAACCCGCGCTCAGAGGTAAGGCATTTCCTGTTGAGACAGATGCATCGTTGCTGGATAGAATTACGTTTCCAATTTCCATCCCTCGCGCATACAATATATATCTCTTATCACCATCTACGTAATTGACTAAACAGATAGGTGTATTACGGTTGGGATCGTACTCGACACTTGCCACTCTTCCAAAAATATTCAATTTGTCCCTTCGAAAATTGATTTCACGATATAAACGCTTGTGAGCACCCCCCCTATGTCTACTTGTTATTACTCCCCTATTGTTACGCCCACTTCCAGATACTTTGCCGCGAGTCAATTTTTTACAGGGTTTATAACCTACCGCTTTCTTGAAACGTAGGATCCGGGCATTTGGGTTACACGTTTTCTTATATGATCACATAACCATATCTCTTCTTCCTCCTCAAATAGGATTTACTCTTTATCTCTCCCTCTCCCTTCGTTTCTCCTGGGAAGAATCGTTTGAGGAAGTAATTTTTTAATTTTGACTTAAAAATGGTGGAATAAAATATTGATTTTTCAGTCTTACAATCATTTTTTTGTGGCTCATGTAATCACTGTTTGACTTATTTCCCTTTTTTCTACTTTTAACTGTTATTCGACTACTATTTGTACTTTCCACCTCGACGTCGAAGAATCGTTCAACCCGTTTTTTCATCTCAGTTTTAGTCAATTTCGAATCTACTTGAAAAGTATATTGATTCTGTTGCAATAGACGAATAGATTTTCCAGTAATTACTTGATTTTTAGACTTATCCGTAATATCCCCTTCACTTTGTCTATCACTTCTAGTTTAGTAGAAGTGGGGAGATGAATATATGTTGGGAAGGGAGAAAAAATAGATCTATCTATTTTTTCTATTTACATAGGTTCTATATTTATAGATTTTAATAGATATTATATATGTCCTAGATGTGGAGTATTCTACATACTGCTCTCTTTCTTCCCCCCCTCCCCACTTCACTTCATTTCATGCGCCTCCCGTATAGTGTACCAGTTTTCTCTCTGGGGCTACGAATTCCCAACCAAACCAATCACTTTTTTTTTTTTCTTCAGGGATTTTTATATTTATGGGATATATCTTTCAGATCGTTGCATCCAACAGGAGTTGAACCTGTGAATTCGCCAATTATGAGTTGGGTGCTTTGACCGTTCAGCCATGGATGCTGAGAATATCTATTTTTTGGGAGCATTCTATTACATTTTAACAATATGATATCATTTTCTCGAGGTGAAAATAGTTGCTTGTGAAACAAAACAAGCCTGGGCTTGTCAGGTTGTAAGATAAAGAGGCCTCTGTACGCGGAGGGAATCGAACACTGCTTCGGAGATGATTGATTGCGGGCGGGACTAGATTCGAACCCTTGTCCATAGTCAGTATGAACTGAAACCTTACCACGGAATCGATGAAGAATCAAGAAGGTTTGTGTATTTTGTTTCAATCGTGAGGTCTCCCAGTTAGCAGTTGTTAAATCCGGCAAGAAAGGAATGAAAATTCGGTTTAGCAGTTGACAGGACTGGAGATCTATTTGTACAATTGTATCGGTTCACATAACTCCATCACGTCGCCTTGCTTCGAAATGAGGGTAGGCGCACCAGACACGAAATGGAGTGATGCGGCGGAGGTTCGAATCCACGCGAGGCGTCCGGAACAAAAGCCGTCTCGCATTTCTTTCCGAAAGAAGTCTCCCAACCCCTTCCTTTCCACCAATAGAAAACGGAAAGAACCCGGCCCGG